GTAGATTTATACACCAACAAGCACATTAAAATAACTAGAGATGCAACTCGATCACCCCAACCAATAATTAATAAATCCCTTGGAGTTAGACGTTATCACACAGCGTTAAATCATATTAAACCATTAAAGAGTGTCAATCAAATTACCCCTGGCTTTATTAGTGCTTTGGATATTGAAACCATGGAGCATGAAGGAAACCAAATTCCTGTTTGTATCTCAGTGGCTTACAACGTAACAGATTCTAAATTATTTTTACTCGACTCCAAATTGGCACAAACAGATCTTAATTCCGCTATCAATACGATGTGGAATGACTGTTTCATTTTTTTAAGAAAAAATCAACCCCTTTTTAAAAACACTTTAGTTCACAACCTTGGTTCTTTCGATGGATTATTCATTTACAAAGCTTTATCTAAATTTGAAACACCTGATAATGTAGGTGCAATATTCGATGATAAAAATAAATTTATACAAATTGAGTTTAAAACACCAACAGGTAAAATTCAATTTAAGGACTCTTATAGAATCTTTCCTGTTTCTTTAGAGAACTTGTGTAAAAATTTTGATGTGCCAGGTAAAATATCGATTTTAATAGTTTAGATTTATTTAATAATCCTGATCTCCTAGAACAATTTAAGGCGTATTCTTTACAAGATTCCATTTCATTATTGAATGCTTTGTTGGTGGCGCAAAAAATTTACCTGGGGTTACTCAACGTTGATATTACAACTATTTTATCTACTTCAACACTCTCGCTTAAGATTTTTAGAACTAACTTTTTGAAACATGATATTCCAATCTTAAAACCTAGCCAAGACCATTTTATCCGTAAATCTTATTTTGGTGGGGCTACGGAATATTACAAAGCTTTTGCAAAAAATTTACGTTATTATGATGTTAACTCCTTTATATCCCCTTAGCAATTACTAAACCAATGCCTTTTTAAAATATAAGAAAATATAATGATATGTCTCACATTGATTTAAACGATTTTTTTGGATTCTGTTTAGTTGAAGTTGAAACTCCCAAAAATATATTAAAACCCCTTCTCCCTTACAAACATAATGGTAAAACTATTTATCCAACCGGTTGTTGAATTGGAATTTATTTTAGTGAAGAATTAAAAGAACTGGTGAAATACGGCTATAAATTTAAATTAATTTCGGGCTATGAATTTAGTCAAATAGATTTGTTTTCTGAGTACGTGGACCGGTTTTATTTAGAGAAAAAGGTAGGTACCGGCTCTAAAAGATTCATAGCCAAAATGCATTTAAATCAATTATACGGAATATTTGGTAGAAGATCGGATATTATTGAAACAGTTAATATTTATAATGAAGACATTCCCAATTACATCGTAACGAGAGTGGTAAAAGCTATTATTGAAATTGATGACACTAAATCAGTATTGTTATTAACTAACAATGTTAATGCAAATAGCCTTAAGGAATTAAACACTGTTTTAGAATTACAATTAAAAAGTACAATATCACCCGTTAAAAGTAACGTTGCCTTAGCTGCTGCAATAACAGCTTATGCTAGAATTCACATGATGAAGTATAAATTAGACCCGGGTTGTGTTTACAGTGATACGGACTCAATTTTTACAACTTCTGAATTACCCGAATCAGAGTTAGGCTTGGGATTGTTCAAGGATGAATTGGATGGCTTAGTGATTAGCGAGGGCTGTTTCTTGGGTATTAAAAATTATGGCTACTGATACATGGATAAGTCAAATAAAAGAATAGAAAAGTCTACATTCGCTGGGGTAACAAAAAACTCCTTGACATGGGATGAAGTTATAAAAATATTTAATGGTGCAACAATTACAAAATACATTCCTGTGAGATTCTTTAAATCTTTTAAGAAACTTAATATTAAAATTAATGATACTTCCCTTTCGGTTAAATTTAACCCTGATAAGGTGTTACGCGATAATATTTATTATCCAATTAACATCTTTAACTTGAACCATGAAATGGATAATAGAACACTCTTCCAAAGACTCTACAATAAAATAAAAAAAATTATAAAATATTTTGTGAAATAAATATTTAAATTTCCTTGGATTTCACATCTGATAAACCATTAACTTAAATAAAAACACTCTCGCTTGCGCACCCTTCACTTTAACAAGCAAACATAGTTAAACGGTATAACATTACCTCAGCCTAGGGAAAGGTACCAGTTCAATTCTGGTTGATTGCAATACTCAAATGAAAGAACCCGGCACATATTTTAGACGGTATTAAAATATTCCAAAAAAAAGCATATTTGATAATCTTGTTTCCTTAACAAGAGGTGGTCAAGTATAAAGGTTATTTAAATGTTTCCACTAATTTAATTAATTTCCACTTCAGCCACTCCTCTCTGCTTTCAGACAGCCCGCTTGGTGTAAACAGTAAACAGTAAACAGTAAACAAAACCAGCCAGCGAGAGTTTATCTTGGAATTGTTGTAAAGGTCGAAATTTAAACCGAGCTATCAAGAATTTACATCTAACAGGACCCTTTGAAAGGGAATTATACTTATCAGATAGTTTCTTCTTGATTTGACTGGGAATTTATATCTGGCACTTTTACATCGATACTTGAATGGAAATTGATGGTTGATACACCTGCAAAGAGATTTCGACACGGAATTAACCTTCGGAATTATGGCCGACAAGCCCACCCCACAGCTAGAGGTTGGGAAAGTCCCTCGGTGGTCTGTACAGAGAGAGGCCTTGCCCTCACGGGATTCTTGTGGCCGGCTTTGTGTTCCAGTTTAAAAGCCGAAGCGGTTTATTTTTAACTAGATAGAAATCACAAAAAACCACCTTATTTTATTTCGCAGAGCGGGCCAGTAGGAGGGGTTAAAATTAATTATTGTAATATGGTTTTCAATGTCATTGGATTAGTGTAAATCAATTGCATCTTTAAGATAGGAACAAGTTAAGATTGTTAAAACGTAGGCCTGAATAAAAGACACTGCTAATTCTAATCCGACAATACCTAAAAAAATAGCAAATGGGATTAATGTAAAAATAGCTATTATTACACTTCCTGAAAACAATTTATAAAGGAATGTTGCTAATATTTTCATTAGTGCATTGAACTGTGGTAAGGATAGGGGGTTTTTTAAAAATGACAATTTAACATAAGATACCTAGGAGTTAAAATTTATGGGTAAACAGAACGTAAATTAATACGCAATGTAGAATAAAGGCTCGGACTAGACTAATTTGTTTAAGGGCCAGAAAATTAAGGTAAGCAGTCGTAATATAAGGAGGAGGAAAGCACGCATGTTTAGTTAAAAAAAAATATAGTAAATTCTGTAGGAAAAATTTTAATTAAGAATTAGGAGTGAATAAGTGAGTAATGGGGCCAATCTAGGAGGCTTTATATAATTAAAAAAGATTAAATTTATAACCTGATTTAGTTATCCTTCTGTCATTATTTATTAAAAAATAAATGCTCGGAAAATGTTTCCTTTTTTTCCAGTTCAGTTAGCCAAGATTATATGATCAATATTAATAAAGTAGTTTTAATTTAGTTAGATTCTATAGTTTCATATCTAAAATAATAGGTGTCTTTACATAAATTATTTTTTGTTAAAGCTGTACTTATAGTAGATTTAGGAATATTTAAAGAATTAGAAGTCTCAACTATACTCTTAAAAGGTTTCCCATTATTAATTAAGTTTCAGGTTTTATCATATACATAGATAAGTCTACTTCTTCCTACTTTAATTTTTTTAACCAATAATAATTGCTCTGTAGTTAATTGCAATTTTTCTATGTCTCTGTTATTATTATTTAACTCAGCTACAATACTTGATAATTTTTTATAAGAAATAAACAGAATATCCTTTTTTTCTCCAAAAAGTTTTCCGTTATCCACACAATATTCTGTATAAGCACTAAAAGTTTTTCTGGGTATTTCTATTTTTAATATTTCTAAAGGGTACTTTAAAGAAGGATATAATATGGCTAAACCAGTGTTAATATTAATTTGTCATACCGGATTAATTTTTTTATTAAAACGATCAGGATGCATGCAATAATAAAAACTTTGTCCAGATTCGGCTGTAATTGGGACATTAGCATTAAGATATGAATTTATATATCTGGATATATATTTACCCAAAGAAGTATTATTTTTAATCTCTTCAAATCTTTTAGGAAATAAAAAGGTAAATAAATCTTTCTGATTAAAAAATACAAAGAAATTAGCATTATTAGTTATATCTATTAAATATATATAGGTTAATGATAAAGAAGTTAAAGGTCTATTTAACTTTACTATTGGTTTAATTTTTTTAGGAGTTAATATTCTATCTTCCCATTTTCCATTATTTATATTAACTTTAAATAATTTATTTAATCTAGTGACAAATCTACCAGAGTTATTACCTATATATCTAGTTATGTGTGTATCAGAACTTAAACCTAAAAATTTAGCTGCTTTTTTTTTTGATTTAAATTTAAATAGTTTGTTATAATTTTCATCAAAGATTATAATTGGAATACCAGTAGTTAAAGCATTAAAAGCTTTATTAAATACTTTTACATCTAGTGTTGAATTAGTAAAACTAACTATTGAATTTCTACTTTTAGATGTACCTCCATTAATAGTAGGTTTAATTATATCTATTAAATTTTGTTCTATTACTCTTGCAGGGTAAGCAGAGAGTAATTCTAGAAGTTCATATTCACCTTGATTATTATATAAATTTATTAATTTATCTTTATTTGCTTCTTCTCAGAGTTTTATAAAATTCGGTGTTTTATTTATTATAGAATAAGTTAAGGTGTTTTGATGTTTTCACTGGCTTTTATGAAGAGCAATATATCTTTTTTTACTTTTGGATGTAAATAAAATTTTATGATTCAAAGCTCTATTATATAAACTATTAGTTGAACCAATATAAGATTCTTTAGTTAATAGTTGTTTAAATAGATAAGTACCACCAAAATTTTTAGTTAAAACATCCAAATCCATATCTTTTCAATTATAACTGAAATCAGATATCAACTCCCCATTAATATTTTTAGCTAAGTTTTCAAAATTAATTAAATTTTTAAATAAAAAGGGTCAAATTAAAGAATTCTCAGGTAAAAGATTAAGTAAAAAAATCAATTTATTTCTAGCATCTAATTGACCACCTCTAGTCTCAAATTTATTAAATTTACCTAAATTAATATCCGCTAAACTTTTAATAATATTAGAATCAATATAATCCATTATTATTTTAGCATTTTTAGAAGTAATTGGGTAATTTGTCATTTTTAATGGGTTTACTTTTTTAGCTGTGCTATATTTTTTGACGTTGATGCGTAGCGACCCTCCGAGGCTTGGTTTAAACCTTGAATTTTTGTGCAACACCGTAAAAAGGCGTAACTGCAGGCTAGAGGAAGGGGTTAAAATTAAAGATTGTAAAATATTTGGCATTGTCGTTAGATTAGTGTAAGTCAATAGCATCTTTAAGATAGGAACAGGTTAAGATTGTTAAAACGTAAGCTTGAATGAATGAAACTGCTAATTCTAATCCGATAATACCTAAAAAGATAGCAAATGGGATTAATGTAAAAATGGCTACCAATATTCCTCCTGAAAATAATTTATAAAGGAATGTAGCTAAGATTTTCATAAGTGAATGCCCCGCAAAAATATTTGAGAAAAGCCTAACACCTAAAGAAACAGCTCGAGCAAAATAACTAACCAATTCAATTAATGCTAAAACAGGAACTAAAGCTAAAGGTGTTCCACCTGGAATAAAGAAAGAGAAAAATTTCAATCCATGTTTAGATAAAGCTAAAATAGTTACACCTATAAAAATAGTAACTGATAGTCCTAAAGTAACTATTGCACTAGCATTTAATGCAAAAGAATATGGCACATTAGAAATTAAATTCCCAATTAAAACAAAGAAAAATAAAGAGTATATAAAAGGGATATAAATTTCATTGTTATTCCCTATTTGATTTCTAACCATTGCACTTAAAGTAGCAAAAGAAGTTTCTAAAGCAATTGAACTTTTATTAGGTATTAAATTAGAATCATTATTACTGTAATAATGTAAACCTACTACTGTAAATAAAATTAAAAGGGTGTAAAAAGTTAAATTTGTAATAGAAAATATAAAATTGCCTAAGATTGTAACATCTAAACTAATTAAATGGAATACTTCAAATTGTTCTAAAGGTGATAAAATAAAAAAATTAATCATTAAAATTTTTTAAATACTATAAAACCTGTTTTTTTATTACTATTCTTTTAATGTTTTCGAGTTTAAAGGTTATAAATATTACCGTTTTCGGCCCTTTGGATTTTGTGCATTCTCTTATAATGAAAAATATATTACTTAAAATCTTTTTATTCTTTACAGGTTTAGCGAAAAATCTGATATGTGGTTGGATGTCAATCTTTAAGAAAATTGGACTTGGGAGACAGAGGATTGATGGGCTTTGAGTAGTCATTAGTAAAAGTAAATTGATTTTTTCATTGGATTATTTTATGGTTAAGGATGAGGATAGTTTTAGTGAAAATTCTAGGGTTATTAATTATAGTAGAGGCAAGCAGAGATAGGGAGGAAATTAAACAGGGGAGTTACGTAAAAAAGAGGAAATAAAAAAAGAGGAATCTTACAGGGTGATACAAACACTTACAAATTACAAAGGGAAGGAGGGAGGAAAAGTCGAAGCAGTAGGTAGGGTTAATTTATTTATATATTATAAATTATTTATTATAATTTAAATTAATTTGATAATGAGCTTCCTCATACGTAAATAGTTACATAAAGGAACAATCATACAATATCGACAAAATGTCAATAAACAATAGCAGTTTCAAGACCAACATGACCTTGTCTTGAGATGTAATACGATAATTGTCTTACAAAACTAACTCAGATGAATATTGTTCCTATAATTACATGTATGCCATGAAGGCCGGTACTACAATAGAAAATAGTTCCAAATATACCATCAGATATTGAAAATCCTGAATTAGAATATTCAAAAAATTGAAACAATGTAAATACAACTGCCAATACAATAGTAATAAATATACTAATTATAGCATCTTTTCTTTTTCCACCTATAAATGAGTGGTGTCCATAAGTAATAAATGCACCACTAGATAATAATAAAAAAGTATTAAGTAACGGTATTGAGAAGGGGTCCAAAGCATTGATTCCAAGTGGAGGTCAAGAGACAATCTCTACTGCTGGAGCCAAGGCTGAGTGACCAGCGGCCCAGAAAACCGTAAAAAAAGCCATTACTTCACTTATAACAAAAAGGAAGAAACCTATAGTTAATCCTTTTTTAACTTCTTTAGTATGATTTCCTAAAATAGAACCTTCTGTATTAATATCACCAAATCAAAAAAACATTACACTAACTGTTGTTATAAAACCTAATAATAATAAATTAGATCCTATAGTAAATCCTTGCATTGATAATACCGCTCCAATAGCCATAAAAAATAATGTTCAACTTATTAATATAGGTCAAGGAGAATTATCAACTATATGGAAAGGATGAGATTGAAATTTGGTTTTAATATTTTTTAAAGTTACTATATTTTTATTATTTTTATTTATTAATGTTACCATTTTATTTTTATTTATTTTAATTTATTTTTTCTCTGTCTTATCTTTTTTTTTTTATTATCGTAATTTTATTAGTTTTAATTAATTGTTAGTTATTATTATAACAATTAATAAATATTTCTTTAGGTTAATTTTTCATTAACGATTAACTGCTGCCTAACTTAAGTAGGAATGAGCGAGAGTAATATTCTTTTTTATATCATAAAAATTTGAAAACATTTGGGCTCGAACCAAAAACCTTTTCATTAAAAGTGAAACACTCAACCAATCGAGTTCTGTCTTCTTTTAGTTAGTTCGAGAAATATTACCGTGTAATTGTTTAAATTAACATACCCACATTTTTAAAAGAGAGGCCCAACTATACTGATACTGACCTTTACCTTCAAGGTGTTGCTAACTTATCCTCCTATAACCTTTTGTGATTGATATTTATTATCTGAATTTTTTTAATGGTCCCTACCAGAATTGAACTGGTCCCAGATCCATGAAAGGGAGCTGTACAAACCACTATACCAAAGGACCTGTAGCGAAATTAGGATTTGAACCCAAACTAAGAGGTAATGAGTCTCTCGTGCTATCATATTACACTATCTCGCTTGATTATAATTAAAAAAAAAATAATTAGTCTTCTAATAATTTTATCAGCAAAACTGTGCAGCAAGCGCAACTGAAGTAAAAGTTGGTTGACCTTTGAAAAAGGTAAAAATTATAACCGCGGCTGCTAGCACACATAGAGTACCCTTACTTAAATTAGGAGTGTGGGTCTCGCTAGTCTTTGTGTGCTCCTTTATCCCAATGGTTCCTTGTTAATATTTATTTATTTACCAATAAATGATTATGGGTTTGTCGCACCTTAGCTTTTTCCACTTTCTAACTATTATGTTACTGCCATTTTAGGTAGGACAACTTTCAACTAAAACTTAATTGCACCTAGAATTTTTTTTGATTTGAAAAACAGAATTTAGGAGATACCTGATATTTAATTATTTACCGACACTGCCCTTTTATGTTATGAGTGTGGGCCGTCGCTGCAATACTTTAGCACCTACCAGCATTAAAGGAAGATAAAGGAGAGAGGGAGGGTAGTTAACGATGGTTATTTTACACTATCGGTGTTACTAGATTACGAACAAAGAGACTCGAACTCTTAAGGGTGTACACCCACTTCTGCTTAAGAGAAGATTGTTTACCAAATTTCAACATGTTCGCTAATGAGGATATAAAAATTCTATTAATTATATTTCTACTCTTTTAGTATTTTATTATAAAATATTATATTTCTATTTAATTGGAACCATTATTTTTTTGCCCAACCTTCTTTCTCCTTCACCAGCCTTATTAAATTAACTCCACACTTAAACTTTTGGGTGATAAATTTAATTAATTTTTTTCCACTTGTCCAATACTAAAGGTCTTAGTAAAGGACCAGTGGAGGGGGTTAAAATTGTTTGAATTAGTTGTTTTCATTTTTAGATATTATAATTGTAGCAAACATTGATAATAATAAAATTATACTTAAAGCTATTAGTAGTATTGAGGAATAAGTATATAAAATATAACCTAAGATTTTTATTTGTGTAATATCAATTAATTGTAAGTCAGAATGTAATGAAAGGTTAGATAAAATATTAGAATTAAAGGTTAAGTTTTCTCATAAATCATTACTTTTAAGAAATAGTAGAAAGGAATTTTCCTGAATATTTAAATCACTGAAGAATTGGAAAGATAAAATGTTTGAAAAGTTGTAAATAAATATGAATCCAATGGCTATTGCTAAAGGTAGATTTTTTGTATATTGATTATCAGTTTCTAATATTTCACTTAATTTTATATTTAACATCATAATTACAAAAAGAAATAGTACTGCAATTGCACCTACATAAATTATAATATAAGCTAATCCTATGAAATTGACACCGGTCAAGATAAGGTAGATAGCTGCTTGAACAAAGACTGAGATTAAAAATAGAATGGAGATAACTGGATTTTTAGATGTGATAGTAAAAACACCTGATAATAAAGAACCAAATGTTAAAATAATTAAAGATAAATTTGTCATTAAGAAGATAAGAAGATAAAATTTAGTCTATTTTTATATTAAGACTTAAATACTAGTTATAGGAGTATTTGTAACTAGTTATGGGTTTAACCCAGAAAAATGTTAAGTAAGTAAATAAAACCGCAAATTAAAAAATTATAAGGTCATTTTTGAAGACTTTGTTTAATTGTCTCTTTTAAGAGTTAGAATATCTGTAAGACTAGTTTTGTATGACCCTCAATTCTAGGGTTTCTGGTTTTACTCTAAAATACTCAGTACTATTATATAGGTGTTTACTTTAATAACTTGTTTTTAACTGTTACAAACTTATGTGTAAGATAAATGAGAACAAGTAAAAATTCACTCTCCAATTTAACCTCAAATTTATATTTAGTCATATAATAATTAGTATAGAACCTTAACTATATTCGTGAAATATCAGATTTAGATATCTTAACTCTCTTTTAAACATGTTAAATTATTTATTTATTTTATCCCAAATAATTAAGTTTATTAAAAAATTTATTGAATAAGACAATTCCAGATATAAGTCCCCTTTTAATAAGGAATTTAAAAGACTTTATTTCTATCTTTGTTAAACGTTGAATACTCTCTCTTATTAATAAATCTTGTTGTATTAAATATTTGTGTAGCCTTAATTTTCGCCCCTGCGTAGCGCGTAGCGCGTAGCGCTACGCGCGTATGGCGTAGCGCGTATGGCGTAGCGCGTATGGCCTAGCACGTAGCGCGTAGCGCGTAGCGCGTAGCGCGTAGCGCTTGCGCTTGGCATGGTAGCGCCTTGAATTATAGTCTCGCAGTTGCATTGCCGTGCTAATGCTGAAGGTCCCGTAAGTGACATCTTTCTTCTTATCTATGTTTCATATGTTCTTAGGGCAGTCTCCGTAGGGCAAACAGAATTACTATCCCTCTGTAAGTATGCAAGCTAGATCCTTATTTTCCTTTTTAAATTAAACGAATGAAAAAATAAATTTACTTAAACTAATTTTAACTCTTGTCATCAAGCAGTCAATCACGGCACTTATAAATAAAACAAATAAAAACAGAGACGGCCAATATCATATCAGATTTCTTACTAAACCTTTAAATATTAAAATTAGTATAAATTGTATGTTTTTCATTATAAGAGAACGCGGAATACCTGAAGGGTCAAAATTGATTGATTAACCCTTAATAAACCTAATTAATCTTATGTAGTCTTCTTTAAGAAGGAGAACATATTATTTTAATTATACTTAGGGGAAACTTCAATAATAGTCTAATTTAATTAAATTTTTGATAGGAATTTTATTTATTAATTGTTTGTTACTAGTGAGGTAACTTTAATTTAAAATATAAGTTTTAAATATAAATAATATTTATTTATTTGGAATACTTCTGAGGACTTACTGTTAATAGTAGACCAATTATAGTAAATAATAAAATTATTAGTGTAACAGTTTATTTAGTGTTCACATTGAACCTATTTTGTAAATTTTATTTTAAAAGAACTTTTAAAAGTGGTATGATTATAAAACTAATTGCAAAGTGTAATTTATTTTTTTAATATATTACGGGTTTTACTTTAGCTTTATTAGGATAAATTTTTAAAAGAGAATTTTTAAATAGGAAAACCATATATTAAGAATGAACAGGATAAACTATTCCATGAGTAATTAATTATTTATGATAACCCCCTTTTTTTATTATATTTTTTTTATCAGGTGGACTAAATATTTTGTTCCCTACTGATTACACGTAAAATAATTACCTTTAGGTGCCTTTTACTATAATCATCTAACAAAAATTCTAAAAGAATAAATTTCTCAAATCACCAATATCTGAATACTCTAACGTTCTCTAAAAAGGGATATAAACTTAAATTATATTTCTGGAGGACTCTATTTGGGCTTAATGCCACTCTAGTATCTCATAAAATATTCCCTGACAAGTTTTCTCTGGGAGAAAATTAAAAAAGTAGGGCATAGGCTAAATTAGGGGTATTTGAGAAAACTATGTACCTGAAATACATAAAATATCAGGAATATTAGGAAAATCTAATCAAGTTACCCAGAAACTCTTAAAAATCTTTATTCAGAAAACTACTTCTAATTTAAGACCAACTATAAATTATTCTCGGATTTCTACTTGATACACAAATTCTCTAATAAAGGTACCTGGTAGAACATAAATCAATCTTCATGAGTAATTAATTCTGATCCTACATATGTGAGTGGACGTGGTGAAGATATAATTTAAAATTATTTAATTTGTACTAAAGTAGAATATAGAATAACATTTTACTTCTGCTACAGCGGTCAAAGAAACCCCCCCCACCCTATCCTGGTAAGTGGTAAGGCAACCTTTTTTTACAGCTTGCGGCGCTTGCGCACCGTTGTGTTAGGGCTACTTGTTTTTTTTTTAACAATTATAAACAATAAAAATGATTAAAAATAATCAAATGATTAAAAATATACAAATAGGAGTTATGAGTAGCTGATGAAGGTGGTGCTTTAGCTCACCTTTAGTCTACGGTAGAGGCCTACAAATATAAATAAGAAAATCTATAACACACCTACATAAAACACTTTAATATAAAGTGAATAATTAAACAATATTTATATTAATTATAAATAACTTTACCCTGTCTATCTACTGTTGGATAAACATAAAAAATAAATGAGATTAAAACTTAATAAGATTTAAATTTAATGAGTTAAAAGATATTGAAAGTACAAAATTTAATGATTAACTTTAGATTTTTGATTATCCTAGTGGACCAAGAAGTAGAATTTATAATTCTTAGACTTAAAAACTTTATATTTTTATAATCTAAAATTACTTTTTTTTCCACTTACCTTGGAAGCATTGCCTCGGGTATGTTAGTTGTAGTTGGGGGGGTTAAATTAATTTTTGTTATTGTTTAAGTTAGTTAAGCTAATAGCACCAGATCCTATTTCTAAAATAAATCCTATAGTCAAAATCAAGAAGAAGATAATTGCTATACTAAATCCAAAAATTGAAACTTCATATAAAGTCACACCAATAGGAAATAGAAGCAGAATTTCTAAATCAAAAATTATAAAAAGTAGACAGACTACATAAAAATGAATCTGGAATGTTGATCGAGTCTGATCTGTTATAGCTAAAAAACCGGATTCATAAGGAGAAATTTTAGCTTCGTCAGGATTGTGAGGAGCTAGTAATAAATTTAAAGCTAATAATAGAAAGGCTAATATAGGAACAAATATAAAAAACATTAGTAAATTATTCATTAAAATTTAAATAGAATTAAAGACAGTAATAAGGTGTTGTTTAAGATTAAAGAAGGTTTTAAAATAAATAATAAAATGAATAAAGTTAGACTTGAGATTATATAACTATGAAAATTACTTAAGTTGATATGCGGAATATTATTTTCAATATTTCAATCTGAATAGATTATTTTTATTATCTTTAAATAATATGAAGCACTTATCACACTGACCAAAATCCCTACTAAAGAAATGAAGTAGTATCCACTCTGTAAAGAAGATAATAACACTAATTGTTTTGAGAAAAATCCTAATAAAGGTGGTACTCCTGATAAAGAGAATAAACAAATACTGAAAGATAAACTTAGTAAAGGATTAGGAATAAATTGACCCTTTAATTCTGATAGTAATGTTATATCTTTTTTATTTAAATAACTTAAAGCTATCAGAATTAAGAAGATATTTAAATTTGTTAAAGAATACTGTATGATATAGAATAAAAATGATTCTATTGATTGTTCAGTGTTAATAGATAAAGATAGTATAATAAAACCTAAGTGAGATATAGTACTATAAGCTAATAATCTTTTTATCTTTTTTTGAACTAAACCAACAACACTCCCTATTATTAAGGAAATTAGAGAAATTGTCAGTAATAAATATTTTAGAGGAAGATTGCTTGAATGAGTGTATAATTCTAATAGTAATATCAATATAGATATCTTTGGTATTATAGTTAATCAGATTGTAACTATTGTAGGAGTTTCATCATATACATCGGGTGATCAATTGTGTAGAGGAGCAGCAGCTATTTTTATTAAAAAGCCAATAAATACAATTATAATACCTAAATTAAATCCATCCGTTGTTGATACGGAAATTAAATTATAAATTGATTCAAAATTTGTTAATCCTGTTGATGAATAAATTAAACCTGATCCTAATAATATTAAAGAAGAAGCTAGACAACCTATTAGAAAATATTTTAAACCTGCTGAAGTTGACTCTTTATATAATGTAGAAAGAATGTATAAGGAGAATGATTGTAATTCTATACTTAAATATAATGAAAGTAAATCTGAACTAGATATTAATAAAGAAGCACCTAAGATACAGAAGATTACTAAGATAGAATAATTAATACTATGATTTCCTGAACTTTTTATCGGTCAACCTAATAAAATGAAAGAACTTGTGATTAATAGAACGATTTCTATTATTTGATTAATGAGATTAACATTGAATAATCCACCATAGATTCCTAAACCCGAAGAAAATGAACCTGTAATATCTAATGTATTAAAAGTTAAGAAACTCGTGAATAATAAAAGTATTGAGGATAGTCTTTGATAATAGTTAATGGATAGTTGATTGTGGATGAATGGTAGAGCTTTACATGAAATTAAAAATATTAATGAAATTATTAACATTCTTTTAAAAATCTTTGTTAATATAAAAAATTAGAGTATAAAAAATATTAATTTGCTTAAGAGTTAAAAAACCAGTACTAATGAGAATTCAGCTATTACTTTGAAGGAAAAAGTGGCTAACAGTTCCGGAACAGAACAGCAAAGCTGATATTTAAATATTATAAATAATAGTAGGGTATTTGTAGGTTGCCATGCAATTTCTTTTAGTTAGGTAGATTGCAAATTTAAACCGGTGTGCTCAGCCCCCAAAAAAAGGGAAATTTCAGGTGAAATTGCAAAACTAGCTCCCAAACAAACAAACAAACAAACAAACATCCCCATCCCAACCAACCCAAACAAAACAAACCCCCCCCCAATAATAAAACAAACCTTCCCTTTAAATCCGATAGTAACTAATGTCTTTATTGATTTTATTAGTCTTTAATATAAGGTGTAAAAAAGTCAATGAACACCGTCGCTACCAATGGGTCCACGTGCGCGTTCTTTAACATATCTTTCAAAACTATAAGGGATGTGGTTAAACTTGCCGATGTTAGGGTTTCTACTGATATTTTAGCTAAGAATTTTCTAAAAATCAATAAACATTTCAACACTGGGTGCGAAGCGCAACCCGATTGTTCTTACTAAATTAGTTAAAACTGTAAAACCTCTCTTTCAGCTTTCAGCTTTCAGCTTTCAGCTTTCAGCTTTCAGCTTTCAGCTTTCAGCTTTCAGCTTTCAGCTTTCAGCTTTCAGCTTTCAGGGGGGCAATTACGCTAAAAATAGTGGGTGCGAAGCGCCCGAAAAAAAATATAAACCTTTTTATAAAAAATCTGGATAAGAAAGAAATAGGATTTAAGTACATTGGATAATATAGACATATTTTTTAAGAAGAGTTTGAGAAGAATTAAACTAATATCTCTTAATACAAATGCTAATTTATTTAGTGTCCGCAGCTTTGTAAACTAATTTTAAGGGTTTTGAGGAAAATAACTTTTATTAATTTAAATTCCCATTTCTTTTAAAAAGTTCAAGGGTGTAAACTTCGAAATCACAAAATAGCGTTTACTTTTGGCTCACACAACTTTCACACCTAAAGTAAATAATTTATTCCTCTTTCTTTTAAAATTTTAATGTTTAAACTTTAAATTTAAATATTCTTTTATAGATGTTAAACATTACCGCTAGGGTTTTAAAATTATTGCTAAGAGGGTGAAGATTTAAAACCATTTGAATTATTATATTCTTCTAATGTAAGATAAGGAAAATTAGTATTAATAGCAATTCTAGAATCTAAACTACAAATTCCTTTATCATTAAAATAGTCGGGATTTAAAAGATTTAAACGATTAACATAAATAAAATAAATATTTTTTAATTCATCCTTTTCCTTTTCTAATTTTAAAAGTTTAGCTTTATTATCTATAGTTCGTTTTTCTATATTTTGTAGTTTTTTTTCTACTTTATAACTTACGGTTTTTTTTCTTTCTTTATCCTCATCAATTTCAAAGTTAATTTTTTTAATATTAACATCTATAAAATTATTATCATTTTTAATTTCTTGAATTTTAGAAAGGTAATAAAGCTCTAAATTTAATTTTAAAATTTCAAATCTGTTGGAAACACTATCATGAGAATTAATAAATTTGCTAACATATTTTCAAACCAGATCATCATTTATAACTAGATTATCGTTTTGAGTGAGGTTTAAAAGGGCAAAATCTATTTTTTTATCGTAACTTTCAATAGCATTAAAACTTTTATATATTAAACTATAATCAACTTCAAGATCTTGAATTAGCATAAAAAAACTAACTAAATTAGCTTGCACAGTAGACATTAAATGTCTTCTTGTTCCACTTCCACCATACAATTCTATACCTGCAATTTTAAAAAGGGCAAGGGCAACTACATTTCTTCATAAAATGTTATGAAAAATAAATATTAAATTATAATTTATATCAATAGAATTATGATCTTCATTTTCCAGTAAGTTTATCAAATTTAATTTATTTAAAAAACTAAATTTATTTAATAGATTAGGATTAAAATTAAATGGGTTTTGACTATTATTAAATTTTAATTCTTCTAAATTATTAATTATATTTTGTCTTTCCATTATTTTAGTACTCACTGTTTTTAAAAAATTACATTAAAATAATGAACATTAATTTATTTAATTGTTATTAACTATCATTCTAGGTGTTAAACTATAAATTTCACTAATATTAATTACTATCAATTTCTTTTTGTTAAAAAGATGTGTTGTTTCATTTAATTTATCGCATGTGCTAATTAAACCAGGATAATCAATACTCTTATCATAATAAAATATTGAAGCTACTACTTTATCAATTAAATTAGATGTGATATTTTTCTTATCATGTTTATTGGGAACCGAAGCTAAGGCTGCTATAATTTGAAAATTTCTCTCTGTTTTCATTTTAAAAATATATCTTTTTTTTAGAAGAATTAAAGAGGAGTTAAGCCAAAATATCTTCTTAATATTCTAACAAGTTAAAAAACCTTCCTCTCTTTCAGGAGTTAAATTCCATTAAAGAATTTAAATAAAAAATTTTAAAATTTTAATACAAATCTTAATAATTGCACCCATAACTCATAAATACAATATTATTTCAAATGTAATAAAAAACATACTGGTTTGCTTATAAAATTTTATAATTTTACCGAACTTTTGTCATTTGTCCATTATTTTTTTAATAAAGGGGCTATCAAAATATATTAAGGTAAAAAAATATACCATGATATTAATAAAACCCAGCAAACTACAAACAGATAAAACTAAAACGATTAAAGCAAACATAAATAATGGGTCGTCACTATGTGGTAAGGGAATACCTAGTAAATTTAAAAAATCTATTAACTTATTCATTGGTTTTATTTTTATTTTTTAATTAGAAGAGAAATGTTAAATATTTAAAGCTAAACTCTTAAACTATAAATATGGTTATTGTCCTCCTTTCCTCTTTTAAAAGGGAGAGCCCTGGCATGCCAGCTAAAGCAGAGAAGGGGTTAAATTATTAGAATTAGGTTTAGTATCTGGAGAATTGGGTTTATTGTCGGGGTTTTCACCATTACTATCCGGATTGCTTTTGGATCCTTTACCTAACAACTTAGTGTCAATGAGGGCATTAAAAGCTCCTTCAACAGCTCCGAGTGCTGAAGCAATACCAACAATTTTACCAGCTTCTAATAATTTTCTCTTACCTGAGAAATAAATAAGTGGTAATGAAATTGTAATAATAGAGGATGTAAAAACCAAAATTAAATCTGAAACAAGACTACAGAGTTCAAATAATAAACTGTAAAAATAATTATAAATAGAATAGCTAATTGTGAATATCCCAGGGTAGCTTAAGTTAAGTGTGTAATTTATCATCATTATTAAATATAAATAACTTTGAGAAGAGCTGGCTTCTTCAAAGTTATTTGCCTCAAAAATAACTTCATAAATAAAATTAATGATAAAATTTACAAAACACCTTATAATTAATATTAGCAATTTCATAATATGAGTTTTTAATAAAATAATTAATTTATTAAGTGACAAAGGACAACCTCTACCCGTATTAGCTGTAATTTATACTGAGTCGGGAAGATATTATAATTTCGTGCTTTCCAATAGCAAATTTTTCCTGAATGGTAAGCCTTTATTCAAGGCAATCTACGCTAGTTTAATGACTCATAAAAAGTTTTTAGATGACTGCGGTGAGAAAAAGGTTATTATTTGTGTAGGGGTTAGTAGAGGTACAAGATTCACCCTCCCTGTACAGACCCCAATGTTTTATTAACTAATAACACTTCTTTTGACGATTATTGAAAGTCAATAAAACATCGCTTGGAAACACTTTACGAAGATGGCCATGGGTATCCTGTAGCCAGTCTCGATACTATAGAAGTTAAAGTTTGAAATGTTGATTTATATTCTAACAGGAATATTAAAATAACTAGAGATCTCTCACAGTTGACAAACTTTAAAAAACCGCTGTCTTTTAAGGGTGTGCGAAATTATCACACAGATTTTAACTATATTAAACCCTTAAAAATTAATTATTTAACAAACCCGGATGTACTAAGCGCGTTTGACATTGAAACAAAGGAACACGCTGGCTATCAAATACCTGTTTGTATTTCAATCGCTTATAATGTTACTGAATCTAAATTATTTATAATTGATAACCAATTAGCTCAAACTTCAATAGTTGAAGCTATTGATAAATTGTGGGCTGAGTGTTTCACTTTTTTAATTAAAAATCAACCATATTTTAAAATTGTTTTAGTTCACAACCTAGGCTCTTTTGATGGTATATTTATCTACAAAGCTTTATGTAAACTTAATTCCCCGGATAAGGTGGCAGCCATAATTGATAATAAAAATAAATTTATACAAATTGAGCTAAAAACACCCTCGGGTCTTATAACCTTTAGAGATTCTTATCGAATTTTCCCGGTCTCATTGGATAACTTATGTAAAAATTTTAATGTTGAGGGTAAAATCTCTAAATATAATATTGAATTTAATAACTTAGATTTATTTAATAAACCTGATTTATTAGCTAATTTTAAAGAGTACTCTTTACAAGACTCTGTTTCATTACTGCAAGCTCTATTAGAAGCCCAAAAAATTTACTTAGAACAACACAATGTTGATATTTCAACAGTCTTATCCACTTCTACCCTCCCCTAAAGATTTTTAGATTAAAATTTTTAGACTATAATATTTCAGTATTAAAAAGTAGTCAAGATCATTTTATTCGACGAAGTTATTTTGGTGGGGCAACTGATTATTATAAAGCCTTTGCAAAAGATTTACATTATTATGATGTAAATTCTTTATATCCCATGGCTATGACCCAACCAATGCCTTTTTAAATTATACAGAAACATAATGATATGTCACACATTGATTTAAACGATTTTTTTGGCTTCTGTTTAGTTGAAGTTGAAACTCCTAAAAATATTTTAAAACCCCTTCTACCCTACAAACATAATGGTAAAACCATTTATCCAACCGGTTGTTGAATTGGTGTGTATTTCAGTGAAGAACTAAAAGCTTTAGTTAAATATGGATATAAATTTAAATTGCTTAAAGGTTATGAATTTAGTCAAATAGATTTGTTTTCTGAGTACGTGGACCGGTTTTATTTAGAGAAAAAGGTTGGTACCGGCTCTAAAAGATTCATAGCCAAAATGCATTTAAATCAATTATACGGAATCTTCGGGCGAAGACAAGATTTATTAGAAACTGTAAATGTTTATAACAGTGACATACCCAAATATTTAGTAAGCCGGATAATTCACTCTATTATTGAAATAGACGACACAAAATCAGTTTTATTATTAGAAAATAACATTAATTCTGATATTCTTAAAGAGTTAAATACTAGTTTAGAAACGGATTTTAAAAGCCGCCTTACTCCTGTGAAATCTAATGTTGCCTTAGCAGCAGCTATCACATCTTATGCTAGAATTCATATGATGGAGTATAAGTTAGATTCAGGCTTTGTTTATAGTGATACTGATTCAGTATTCACAACAACTAAATTATCTGAATCAGATTTAGGCTTGGGCTTATTCAAAGATGAATTAGATGGTTTAGTTATTAAAGAAGGGTATTTCTTAGGTATTAAAAATTATGGCTATTGATTTAATGATAAATTAAATAATAAAGTAGAGAAATCAACCTTTGCTGGGGTAACTAAAAATAGTGTGGGCTTTAATGAAGTTAAACAAATATTTAATGGGCAAACTATTACCAAAGATATTCCAGTTAGATTCTTTAAATCTTTTAAGGATTTAAACATTAGAATTAATTCAACCAGGGTATCAATTACATTTAATCCTGATAAAAAATTAGTTAATAATAATTACATTCAGGCTAACATTTTTAACTTAAACCATGACTTAGACACACGAGGTATCATCCGAAAAACTATAAATAAAGTAAAAAAATATTTAAAATATATTATGAAATAAACGAAGTATTAATTGCTTAAACAAAATACTATTTTAATAAAATAAAATAATCCATTTTAATGTATCCATTTTAAATGAATGGGGAGAAGCACTTAAAAATTTAAAGCCCCCGACCCAAACCCCATAAATGATTATAGTTAAAAGGGTCATAACTCTCCCTTAGCCAAGGGAATGTCATCCGTTCGATTCGGATTAATCATAAAATTATAATCTAAATATATAATTAAAAACCCCCAAGGGTATTATATCACCACGACTTAAAATTTTACCGAAATTCTTTTTTTTAAACTATCGATTCTAAGAAGGGGTCAAATTGTGAAAAATTTACAAATAAATTTACCCGTTTAATGATTTAGACACTGCCCGGCATGCCCGCCATGAAAGCGGTTTGGTTTTTTTTTAACAAGATAGAAATCACAAAAAAACTAGAGAACAACAAGGCCGAGCTTTAGCAACCTCTGTAGCATGCCCGCCTACTTTTCTTTTTGAGTAAAGGTATAGGTTAAAAGGTAGGCTTCCTACAACCAGAAGATAAATATTAAAGCTAAAAAAAAGCAAAACCATAATTTATGAGCCCTCTTTCCTAATTAAAGCTTACTGCGCAGTGTTTTAAATTTTAAGTTATTGAACAAAATAAGTTACTAATTTATTAGGGTTCCTAAATATTTGGATGCCAGAAAAGGTGATAGCTCCACCAATCACCTCCTAATAAATTAAAGGGTTGGCACCTCCCTTCTTCCTGTGAGTTCGTCCAAAAAGTTCTATTCAAAGTAATCTAGTTAAGGTCAAATTTTAGGCTTTCTAGATTTTATTTTAAAAATAGGTTTCCTCCACCCTGCCATCCTCCTATTAATAGGAGGATGGCAGGATGATGTTTAGAATATATAGATTAGCAAAGGATCAGAACGAGAGGCCTTTAAAGGCCTTGGTTTTACGCAAGTACACTTTAACTCCTACCTTATCCTCTTTATCTTCCCTCACGCAGCACGCAGCACGCAGCACGCAGCACGCAGCACGCAGCACGCAGCACGCAGCAAACAGGGTAGCTCTTAATAGGTCATTTGCGGGCTTTAGCACCCGTGTCTTTAATTAATTGAGGAGAGGAGTTAATTATTCTTTAATTAAGGGGTTAATGTTATGTTTAAATTTAGGGATTTAAGATTGTACAGCTAAATTATCAAAAGCATGTAATGGAATAGGACTTGCTAATGTTCATTCTATTGTATTAGCATTTGTATTTTCTTCTTCTTCTTCATTTTCAGAAAAGAAATAAGCAAGAATTTGTCATGGGTTTTTAGAACTATAATTATCGTTTACAAATATATTGTATATAATGTATATAAACATTATTGTAGCTACTAAAGATACTAAAGACCCGAAACTGGATACAGCATTTCATCCACTATAAGCATCAGGGTAATCAGGGATCCGTCGAGGCATACCCGCCATACCTAAAAAGTGTTGAGGGAAGAATGTAAGGTTAACCCCAAAGAAAAGAGTTCAGAAATGAATTTTTCCGTAGAAATCATTAAATACTTTTCCTACTATTTTAGGTGTTCAGAAGTAGAATCCTGCGAATAGTCCAAATACGGCTCCCATTGAAAGAACATAATGGAAATGGCAAAATGTCGGTAGAAAATTTTTATCCGCAACCTCCGCTAGCAGCCCTTAAATTATTATTATAATAAGTATAAAATAAATTACTGCTTCTGCGCTTTGCGCAGAAAAGCGCACAAGCGAGAGCCCGGGGAATACCCCAGTTAAGTAGAGCTTGCTAAATAATTAATTTTACCGTCAAATGGACTTTATCTTTACCCTTTATTCGTTTAAGGGATCCCTCGTAAAGTCTCTGAGGCTAGTTGCCTGTAAATTTTATTAAATTTATTAACATCTCGTCTCCTGCAGAAGGAAGGGAAGGCGAAAGATTATTTAATTTATAAACAAAGATAAAATTTATCATATAGGGGGATAGGTACTAATTCATTACTGAACAGGTGGGTCCATTTTACTGGCCCAATAAAGCGTTAATGTTAGCCAAACCCTATTCTTAAAGGGTGGAGGTTAATCAAATGGAGAAGTAGATAAGTAGTAGCCTTCATAAAGTTCATTATGTTTTAGGCGTAACAAAAGAGTAGCAGGATTAATATCTGGTGATCCTTTTAGTTCAACCAAACAAGCTCTTACACTAGGTCAAACCTTATATAAGCCAGAATCAGGGTTAAACCCATAAATAGGTAAAACTGCATGACCCTTTTTAATCGGCGCTCCTTTAAACTGAACTGAGCTATTAGGATCTAAAGAATTATCAGCAGATTCTATATAGCTTAATTTAAATAAATAGTTATTTCAAGGTAAATTAAGAGCCAATAAGCGTTGTAGAATCAGCTTAGAAGGAGAATATAAAGAAAAATACTCTTTTACGGAAGAAAAATTAGCTAATAAAATAGTACCCTCATTATTATAAACATATAAAGGTAAAGTAATTCAATTAGAACCTGTTACTAATTTAGAGCGAGCTATTTGTAGGTCTAGCTCACTTTTACTAAAAGGGGATTTAGTAATAATATATTGATCCAAAAAGATTGACCCAGAGTAAGCAATTGATTCAGCTTTTCTCAAAGTCAAATTAAAATGCTCCGATAATCCTTTCAAACCAAGTAAAGGACCTGCGACTAACTTTTTCGAAATAATGGAATAAATATAATAAGAATTAGAACGTGCCACAGACCAATTAGCTCGTTGTTCCTCACTATGTTTGCCACCCCAATGTGCAGAAACACTCCCCAATTTACCAAAATTGGGATTATTTTCACCTTGATTGATAGGTAAAGTATTAGGATTATAAGGACCAGGAGTTGCTGTTCTTCTAATATTTAATGAACATAAAAATTGAACTAAGCAAAAATCCTCAAGTGCCAAGTAATCAGTACATGGGTAAATATCTAAAGTCCATTGTTCAGCTAAAACAGGATATTTTACCATAGCTCTAGAGATAGCTAAAGTCCCAGATTGAGCTCTTTTAATTTGGCTTTGATGATAAGTATTTCTTAAATAATCCACTAATCTACTAGCCAAATTTTTAGAACTTCCCACATATTGATTATTAGTTTTAATATGTGTTCAAACATATACTCCAGAGATAGAAGTCAATAGCTCTTTAAATTTACTTCTAGTTAAATCTGAACCCGCTAATTGAAAATGTCCAACATGGGGTAATAGAACAAAAGAACCTTTATTACTTTTATTTATTGTTGTACTTCCACTTATTGTTAAAAGGGTGCACAAGCACCCACTAATTTCTACTACTTCGTTTGAAAATTGATTAACACTGTAATTAAAACCTAGATCAACTAATCCATTAGTTAGGGCTCTTAATATGCTTATTGCAAAAACAATAATTATTTATAATTAATTATTGAGTCTTTTTAAAGCCCTTGTCCTCTTAACTAAGCATATTAATAAATTTATAAAGGTAAAGCTAGGGTGAATAGAAAAAGAGGATAAAACCACATACTATCGTGTTCTTAAATCTTTAAATCCCTTCCCTATATTAATTGATATTCTAAAAAAATAAAAAAAATTTTAAATAATGCTACCATGATTAGGTATAAGCTAATAAAATTACCTTTATAATAATAAGTTTTCTAGGTTTTAATTACCTTATTGTTAGTAAAATTAAAAATTTTTAAAATTATACCTTTCCCTTTCTATTAGATATTTTTATCTTCAAGGGAAAAGAAAAGCTTTCCTTCTCCGCGTAATCCGGCGCTCCTTTAAGGAGCGCAATCTATAAATAAGGGAGTAGATATTAATCGCTGTAGTTTTTTTACACTAGGGCGGCGCTGCGACCGCATGCGAGCGGCGAGGGCACCACTTCCTAATTATAAAAGTAGGCTGGAGTTTTAGCAGGTCTGGTAAGCCATAAGAATAGTTTGTTAATTCAATTAAAATTTTTATTTGTCTAACATAAAGCAAATTTTGGACTATCTCTTCACCTAATTAAACAATTTTAGCTAAATTTTAATAAGGGTTAAACATATAGTCTCTAGGGTCTTTCTTAATTTGTTTGGCTATAACAAAAAAATTTAGACCTGCTGATATTAATAAAATCTTTATATTTAAATTAAGATATAAATTTTTATAGTAAAACTTAATTAATAAAAAATAAGAAATTTTCAGCATACAGTTCAATTATATAGCTATTATTACTAATAGATGTTGCAGCCCAATTTTCCTTTCTGTTTATTGGTACAGTTTTACAACATAGTAAGTCTAATAAATGTTAGCTTAAACTTACGATTAAGATCGGACTATAACTTATCTAATTATTTAACTTAATAAACTTTTGATAGCCACGTTTAGTCTCTACGGATCCTACTAGTTAACATTAAAATTATCAATGTAAAACTTTGGTTTCCACGGTGTTGTCACATGCTTTTTTTCCGTTTACGCATTTAATAAACACATGAGATTTCACCGTTAGCAATATACTAATATATTACCGAAATGGCAATTACTTTCACATGATTACAATGTGAATGGATTTACCATTTTCACGGTGGCTTTTTATCACGACACTTATTATAAATTGTTTTGAAATCTTTTCAATAACTCTGCTTTTTCCCCTAACAGAGGGAAATCAGTACAATGACTAATGATATTTTTTAGAACCTCTTTTTTGTAGATTTCTAAAAGATAAAAGTTAGCTTTAGTGTTTCTAACTTTATTAATGGCATTAAAGTATTGTTTAATCAATATCAATAAATAAAAATCATCATTTTGTCCTATAGAGAAAGAATGATTATTACTCTGTCTTATTGAAAAACAGCCCTCGGCTTCTATGAATCCAGAAAGCCAAGCCTGAAAATGATTAGGTAAAGTGAAAGTTTTATTTTCGATACTTTCCTTCATAGTATTAATAAAACCTTTTTGGTCTTCAAACTTAGAATCTCTATTAGTTAAATAAAAATCCATTGAGTTTTCAATAAGGCATTTTTTTAAGAAAGCAAGTTGGCAAAATTTTTTAGATGATAGTAGAGGATATTTGTCAAAAATATTAATCAATTCTTGGACTTTTTTTTTATCATCAACTACCCAAATAACGAAATTTCCACTTTTTCTAACAGTTCCACCTATAACTTTAGCTATTTTTATTAACATATTATAGTTTGAGGGTAAATAAGATAACTTAATAATTAGTCTATATTGTAATGATTTTTTTCGCCAATGATTCACTTGAATACTACCATCTCCCTCCATTAGACCAACCCAAAACATTTTTATATATTCATCATCATTTACTTTTCTGAAATCATTTTTTTTAATAGTATGGTTTAAAAAAGGTACCATACTACATTGTTCAATAAAATTCATATCGTGGAACGCGATATCCAGTGAGGCATTAGATAACATTACTCCTGTTACTAATTTAATATAAAATAAAGTAATTTAACTTTGCAGATAAACCTCTTAAAAGACAAATTTGCTGCCTCCTTGCATTAGTTCCCCACCCTGTTGCTGCCAACCCTAACAATTGACAGCCGCCCCCTGCAATAGTAGCAATAGCTTTTAATAAGCCAAAATAGGCGGATGGCTAGAAGGATCGCAAATTGACAGAAACTTGCAGCAAAGCAAGTCTATTTAAATTAATCTATGATATTTAAATATTCAACCTTTATAAGGTTTGTTCAATAAGGCATATTTTTTTATATTATCATGCCCTATTTTTAAATTTTCTGAAGCTTCCTTTATACTTTCGTATTTGCGAATATATTCTTTATTTTCATTGAACAAAAATAAAGCTTTTCTGATATGAGAACTATTTTTAATATTTAATATAAGATGTTTAGCATCTAACGTAGAATAAACTAAAAATAAGGGTACATCAGTTAAATTATAAGGTAAAGTGGTAAAATATCATTCACCTCTGAATAGAGATTGATTCTTAATAAAACTTTTTATAGATGTCGAATTGGATTTTATATCCTTAGCTAAAGTACTAACTGATGGGTAAATCATGAGTAAAATTTTGAAAGAATTATATATGTATACAGGATGACGTGATTTAGCTTTAATAAATTTTAGCTTAGATTCCTTAGAGTGAGCTTTCCCAAAAAATGGATTATTTTCACCAGTTAATCTTTCTGTAATTAAAGCTTTAGTTTCTATCGAATGTGTTTTATTAATTCTTAACTCAGATAATAACCCCTTTGTATCCTCAGTATGTTTATAGCCTAAGGTAGAATAACCCTGTTTAAAACATTATAATAAGGCAATATTGAATTTATCCAATACGTTTCTCTTATAGCTAACATTTTTACTTCTACATATTCCAAAATTAATAAAGCAAATTCATCTTGTCCATACTTTATTAAAGCTTTAACTATTGGCATATTTTTATTCTTGGATGATTTTAAATAAGAATTATTTAAATAACTGCGCATTCTTAAAAGAAGATTTATCGAGCTTCCAACATAGCTATGCCCATTTTTAAGATTAATTAATAAATATATGCCAGATTTTTTTTTATTATCTTTAAATATATTTAATCTATCGTTTTTAAATTTATTATATACTTTAATAGGATTATAGTTTTTTATTGCTTTACCTAAAAATATATTGCACAATGTTAAAGTATCACTTTCAAAATAAATTAAATTGTTATCATAATTAATTAATGCTTTAATTTTAATTAATCGGACTATATCTTATCTATTTATTTTAAATAAAAATAAATTGAGGAACTCGTGTAGTCTCTGAGGAAATTTTAAATATATAACTTTTGTATTTCTCCTGCTGATTATTGATTGTTACAAACTAATAAATTTTAACATATATCTTAGATACAGTATATTAGTTATTATAAAGTCCCAGCCATAAAGAGTTCTTTAAAGTGAAGCACAGATTAATTATATAACTCCACCTATAGTGAATAAAAATAAGACCTTTTAAGGTCTTTAGTAATTTACTTTTTTTCTATTATTTTTCATTTTTTTTTATATAATTTTGTTTCAGGTTCAGAAAGCATATGCTTTCTTATTGTAGCTTTATCACTTGAACCATCTATTTCTTTTATATAAGCTGCTGCAGAATTAAGAGAATCTAAAATTTTAGATAAATTAGGATTTAAGATATTAATCAATTGAATTTTTTTAGCTTTATTAGCTTTATTTAACGGAGTGAAATTAGGTACTTGATCTTTATTTTCTATTTTTGAAAATGAAAATATATGACCATTAAACAATTTTCCAGCAGCAATATGTTTATATAAGGTTTTATGATGCATTTGAATGCCATATGCTTTTTTTAGTTTAATTAAACTAGTATAAGTATTTACAAGTTTAAATTCTGTGTCATAAACATAAACAGTTTTACCATTTCTTGCAGAGATAGCATCTCTAAAAGATTGATCATATACCCGAGTTTTAGCTAAGAAAACTAATTTTTTTAAATGTTCAGGATTAGGTATAAAATTGGGTCTTTTGCCTCTCATTTTGTTAAACTTTCAGTAGTATGTTTATAACCTCGACTACTTTTAACATTTGTTAATATATTATATTCTGGGGATAATAAATCTAATCAGTATTGTTCACGTTTATCTAATAATTCAACAGAACAATATTCTAAAATAAAGACTGAGAAATTATCATGCCCATATTTTAGTAAGGCAGCGCTATTTTACTTCCACCTCGATTTTTTGCATTCAAGTAACTATTATGATAATATCTAAGTAATCTACCTTTTTTGGGATCACCTAATTCCTTTGACTGGCCAATATAAGATTTTAAGTTTTTTCGATTATACCATAAATATATTCCGCTTTTACCTTTATTATCCCCTAAAATAGAATCACGGTCAATTTTAGCATTTGCATAATGTTTTACAGCTTTATTGGTTAATATAAAAGTATTAGCCAATAAAACATATGCATTAAAATTATCTACCTTAAAAATATGTTCTGTCCTAACTTCCAGACCAAAATGTGAAGGAATAAAAAAATTTGATAAATAGTTAAAGATCTCCGACCCGAAATTAAAAAAAATAGATAAGTTAATTACTAAGCCTTATTTTGATAATAATTTCATATTATCAGGGAATATCTCTTATCGTTAAATTTAACGGTCTCTACATATATTCTCTGAAGAATTATATTTCTTGCTGGTTTACCATTTTATTTAAATCTTCTTAATTTTTACTGGGTCATACCTAAATAAAAATAAGCATTAGAGTATAAGAAGCTTTAGTATTGTTCCAGACATATAGTAAAGTTGTTATTAATTAATTATCCTTATCTTACTACACACACTCCTACTTCAAATATTAATAGTATTTTCTTCTAGGTTAGCGTTACCTTGCTTAATAATAATTTACCTTCTGATTTATGGTCCGCTTTTGCATTGGATCTTTTCTTTTAGTTATATTTAAGCTAAGCTGTGCAGCCCCTTTTAATAAGGTAGCGTAGACATATTAATTAATTTTATAGGACTCTTAGTTTTATTAAATCCTAATGTAAATACTAATGGAGTATTAAATTTTAAACTTCCTCCGTAAAGAGTGGCTAGCCAACTGAAGATTTTAATACCTGTGGGAACCGCAATCACCATAGTAGCGGCGGTAAAATATGCACGTGTATCGACATCTAACCCTACCGCGAACATGTGATGAGATCAAACTAACATTCCTAAAATTCCAATACTTAGCATAGCGTAGACCATCCCTAGATATCCGAATATGGTTTTACCTGAAAATGTTGACACAATTTGACTAACTATACCAAAAGCTGGTATAATTAAGATATAAACTTCTGGATGACCAAAAAATCAGAAAATATGTTGATAAAGTATGGGATCTCCACCTCCCGCAGGGTCGTAGAAGCTAGTATTGAAATTTCTGTCAGTTAACAGCATTGTAATTCCACCAGCTAAGACAGGTAATGTCAATAATAATAGGATAGCTGTGATAAATATACTTCACACAAATAACGGTAATTTATGCATAGACATTCCGTTTGTTTTCATGTTAAGTGCTGTACATATGAAATTTATAGCCTTTGGCTTATTTATCCTCCTGGCCCCCACTCTGTTACTGTAAGCCAGTACCCGCACAGGGTAGGCAGGGAATATATTATTTATTTCCTTTTATTTAAAGGATAATTACCTAATATTTTATATAGCATACTAGGATGAATGTAACCTATCACTAAATTACTAATCTTATTAGACTCAGTAGAAGGTATATAAATTCGAGATTTACCCGATACTGTTACTAAACTACTGTTTATGTTATAACGAATTAATAAAACATTCATTAGTCTAACAATATCATAATTTGAAAAACTATCAGTACATAAATATAAACCTTTTCAAAAATTTCCTAGACCATCACCCATTATTCAATAGGCTAAGGCTATTGGAGTTAATAGATTATAAATATCCAAAGGTACTAATTTTTTAGACCCTTGGTAAAACATATCATATAATTCTGTTAAACAAGGATAAGCTCTAGAATCCATTCTTATTCCATAATACTTTTTCCCTTTTAATTTAACATTATCAGGATAAGGCATAGAACTACAGTAATGTGATAATAGCATAAAAGTGGATCAAAAAAAAGGAAAATGAATCATTGATTGTTTAAATCCTAATCTAGCATTTCTAGAAATTTTTTGCTTGCTTAAACCTGCATCGCTTAATAATAGACCTACTAATACACTTAAATGATAACTTGGAATATACGTAATATCCCTAATATATTTGGTGAATTTAGGTAAACCTAAGGTAGATCCTATAGTATAAGGCTCATTTCAAATAACTATAGATGTACATTTAGAATTAGGGAATATGGAATTTTTTACTTTTATTCATCTTGGTAAATCTGCTATAGAAGGGTAAATAGGTAAAATATATAAATAAATAGGACTTAATATTAAGGAATTATCAGCCAAATGAGGACTTTATCTTTAATCTATTAATATGTTTTTTTTTTTACCTAATAGCTCTTTCCCACCCGCTCACCTTATATTTTTATGCTAGCTAATAATAAAGGGATAGGTATACTCAAGGCAAATAGAGTGCACAATTTTAATGATCCTTTCGTAAAGTCTCTGAGCTTAGAAATTAGCTGCTGATCACTTTTTTTTTTTTAATTTAACTTAGTCAGTATAAAAAAAACAAACAAAGCTTACCAGCATATGGAAAGACTCCTTTATAATTTAATTATATTTTATCACCGTTGCAACCTCTTATTAAATAAGGAAAGATTTGCTTAGGAAAATATAAGCAAGTCAAGATAAATGATAATTATTAATGTAAGTATAGTTACAATAACTTATAAACCAAATAAGGAATAGGGCGCTGCAAATTCACCCAATAATGAAGAAATTCCAGCTAAGTGGAGTGAGAAGATAGCTAAATCCACAGACCCACCAGAATGTGATTGTACCCCAGCTAAAGGAGGGTAAACTGTTCATCCTGTACCGGGACCATTTTCTACTAAAGCACTTAATAATAATAATAATAAAGATGGTGGTAAAAGCCAGAATGACACGTTATTCAATCTTGGGAAAGCCATATCCGGTGCACCACAATGTATAGGTAAGAAATAATTCTTTTGTTTCATAATCTTTCAAAAATGATAGGACTATATCTTCAGGTGTTTAAATTTTTAACACCGCGCTACGTGTAGTCTCTGAGGATCCTACGATAATTTAAGGTAAATTTATAAACCCAAATACTTAAATACCTTTTATTAAATTTAAATAAGATATAAATAAGTAAATATTATTTTGGTTTCCTGCGGATTATCCATTATCTTATTATTAAATAAGAATATTAAACTTAATAATTAAGACCTCTGTACACTTCTTATTACTTTATTATAAAAATCCTGACCTGCTATTTTAACGCAGGAAGCTAACCCTCAAAAAGCTGCAATGACAACTCCTACCCCCTTTTTTAGCGGTCGGCGCTGCTTAGCGCTCCCATATGGTGGAAGGAAAGAATGAGGAACATGATGAAGATTAAAAAGCAAGGCGGTGCGAAGCGCGAAGCGCACCATACTTTGGATGATAAAGCGGAGCCGTAAGTAATTAAGTTTTCAGCGGTTCTATAAGTTTACTTTAGGAACTTCCCGCAGACAGAAGCGTAATAAGTTTGATTTCACAACCAAACACGGCAACTATTTTACTTGCTCTTATTTAAAAGGTAACAATCATTTAAATGATTCCACGAAAAGGTAGTTCTTGTACTATTGAAATTTTTTCTAATTAAAATAGCTTTATCTAGGTATGATGTAGTAATTTTATTTGAATTTTGTAAATCTAAAACACAAACTCAATCCTTATAATCTAAATATTTAGAAGAAAGGAGAGGATATTTTGAAAAATAATCAAGAACTTTAGACTTACTGTAACTATTCTGAGCAATTACTGTAAAACTATAATAAATTTTATCGTTAATTGATCTAGCTCTACTATACACAGTTACACCAAAATACAACCCTATTTGAGACATTATAGGAAAATAACTAACTTTTAAACCATTAGAATCGGTTTTATGATAATTTTGTCTAATTTCAAGACGATAGTATAATTGAACTCTTGTGGAATTTCTATTCGATCTCTTGTGAATATTAATAGAAAAATTACCATCAGAGTCTGTAAAACCTGATAATCAACTATTTTGATCAATAGAAGAAGTATCTAAAGGTTTACAGTTTAAATTTTTAATTTTAGATAAAATAGAAATAGTACTAGGAAGTTTACTATTAGCATTCTTAATTATATAATTATTTAACCAATCTATAGCTCGACGCATTGCCTCTATTTTAGGTGTTCTCATAAAACCATTGATTATAGAAAGTATAGTAAATATGCTAACTAGATCCTGTATTTGCCATAATATATATCCTCTAGCTGGCTTAATTAAAATACGCCCACAATTAGTTAAATCTCGTAAATAGTTCGCTAAAGGAAGATCAGCCTTTTTAAAAACAATTATAATAGCTGGTGAATATTTTTTAGCTGTAGATTTAGTATCATGTACAGCTATTGTTCCATCACCCTCAATCAACCCTGCTAAATAAGGCCCTAATTGTGTATTAGATAAATTATCAATCTTACAACCTTCCTTACCTTTTAAAGAAGAGCTATTTTTCTGGACATTTGAAGAATGAAAGTTTCTTTTACTACCGTAAGGCAGTCCTTGAAAAAATCCTTTATTGTAAACTGTAAAAATACAGTTAAATAGTAGAATATTCCCTTGAATTTTATAAGTTAAAAAGGAACGAAGATTTTTATATTTTAAATTAAGAGAAGAAGGATTAAATTTACCAAAACCACCTACTAAACCGGGCATCACCATGAAGAAGATCATTATAAAGGCGTGAGCACTTATTATTACGTTAAATAATTGGTGATCTCCTGATAAGAATTGAACCCCTGGTGAAGAAAGTTCAAGTCTGATCATTACAGAAAAAGCGGTACCGATCATCTAATTTTTAGTTTAAATATACACCTAGATTTAGGAGGATGGTAGTAAAGAGACGGCGGCTTACGCCAGTAGGATACTATAGCTCTATTTGTGCATAGCGCCCTTTTATAATTACTTACCTTTATTCTGGTTGACCAGAATTGTATTTAAACTAAAAATTTGGACTTTATCTTGTATTTAAGATATATTTTAAAAATTAGCCTTACCTTAAGATTGGAGGACTAGCTATTCTATTAAGCTTTCAGGTTGAAAGCCCTATAAACTTATTTAAATAAAAGGGATTAAAGTTGTATTCTCGGCCTGCCTAGCCTTAACTAGCTTAGAAGCTAGGCACCAGCAGCCTTTCGGCCGATAGCGTAGCAGCATCAAATTACAACTTCTTAATTTCAGGTTTAGTATGAAAATTTTTAAGGTGTAACCATGAAAATTCAGTACGTTTAGCATTCATACTATTTTTTAATAATTTAATTTTATTAAAACCGTCTAATCCATATTTTTTATGATGAGCTTTAATTTCAATTAAATTATGTGCTTCACTTCAACATAAAAAATCTAAATGTTTTGAACTAAATAATGGGTACTTATTAAAATATTTTATTACTTCTTTTGCACCTACTTGACTAGTATTTCTAGCTCTCCAATATGGTTGTTTACCTGATCTATCATATTTACTTAAGTAAACTACACCTAATTTAGCTAAGAATAAATGGGCAATACTCTCCATTATATCCTTATAGCTTTCGAATAACTCAGAGTTTAATCTACTTTGACTTATTTCATAAGTAGTAGATAAGTGATTATACTGTAGGCCTTCTGTAATTCTTATTTGAAAACTAGAATCACCTTCAGAAAAACCCGATAATCAAGCATTAGTATTTAAAGAACAAGTGTCTAAAGGTAATTTAACTAGACTTTCACCTATTAAATTATTATATCTAGGGTTTTCGTTTACCCAATCTATTAATTTATGTAACTGTGAAATTTTAGGGGTTCTAAATTTACCATTAACTAAATTAAGTAAATCAATAATACCTGATTTGTTTCTAATAACAAAGTTTATTGCAAATTTACTTTTATCTTTTTGTATAGAACCATAACCTAGTATCGATTTAAGTTGTATAGCTAATGGAAGATCTTTTCTATTAAATACTATACTTATTTTTGGTGTGGTTTTACTTATTAAATTAGGAACAATTAAAGTACCATCAGATTCCAATAAACCTGCTAAATAATAACCTAATTGTGACTCCTCCCCAGCTAAAGCAGCCCATAATTTGGTAGGAAGGCCTGTTGTCGAAATTTTTCTAATATTTAAGGTTACTCCTTTCCTTAATAGAGGTAAATAAGACCAAGTTTTGACCCCAGCTAGCCTAAGGGAGGCTGAAGGCTGTTGAGCTAAACACTTTCCCAAAAAAAAAAAGCGGGCTTTTGGCCCTACCCTGTCATTGCCGGTGGAGGTGCTGAATTTTATTATGAAATCAGGCAGAAGTGCACCCTTTTTTAAAAAGGAAAAGATTGTTAATAAGTGCTGTTTTATTTTTAAATTATATTTAAATACTCTTGCATGTAGTCTCTGAGTATTTTTCTTTACTGCTGATTTATGTAAAGAATATTTCTTTTTACCATATAATATTAACATAGGTATAATAATCAGTGGTACATATTCCCAGCATATAGCAAGATATATAGCAAGCATGATTGTCATACCAGCAAAAACTGCAAAAATTAAATATATTGTTCCAATTTCTTTTGCATTAGTAGAATTAAACCAATTCATTTTTTTATATATTTTTATTCCTTTTACGTTAATGTATCTATTGGTATTGATTTTGTCTTAATTAATTTTAAAGGTTTTTTTATTAATTGTTATACCGTTGTGCGATACCTTCAAATTAAAAACACAGGTTAAACCTAACTACTCCCTTATTCTAATAAGTTAGTAGATGGGTTTTAATTTTTTATTGAAGCCTATATTTATCCTTCCCTTGGCTTAACTGTTGATTTTTGTTAAGAGGTTTTGTTGTGCGGAATAGAGGCGATTCGAACACCTAAGGGCTTACCCGAACAATTAGCAATTGTCTTAACTTACCAATGTAAACTATTCCCTTGGCAATGTTAGGCTATTACCAATATAAACTATATTGTTTTTTTTTGGAGATATCTCGAGTCGAACGAGAACAGATGTCTTGCAAAGACATAGGACTACCATTATCCTATACCCCCTATTGGTAGATGAAGAATGAGGATGAAAGCTGATAAAAGGAATTGAACCTTTATTATACCATCATGAAAGGTATGTTTTATCCAGTTAAACTATATTAGCGAAGATCTACAATAGATTAAATATAAATTACTTTATATTTAAGTAGGGTAAAATAAGAGATTTGAACTCTTAATTACGTCGCCACAAGACGGTGTTTTGCCATTTAAACTAATCTTACCTAGGATATTTATAAGAGTTGGTTTTAATTTTCTCCTGCTTAGCGGGCATTGTAGGATTCGAACCCACGACACTACTCGTGTTACCGTTTTCAAAACGGCTGCCTTAACCACTCGGCCAAATGCCCCTCCCCTTTTAAGTAGAGTGACCCTTTAACGATTAGAGGTAATGTTTTTAATTCACACCTTTTCAACTTAAGAAAGGATAAGGCGGCCTAATTTTCATTAAATAAATATCTTCTTCTTTTATATATTTTTAGTTTTTTTAATTAATAAACTGGTGAACATAAATATCGCTCTATCTAGTTCCTTTCTTTGTTATTTTAATAAAGTTAGATATATTAAGTTATAAGACCTAAGGGAATTGAACCCTTATCTAATCCATTATGAGCGAACTGCATTAACCATTTATGCTAAAGTCTTTCCTTTTTGAACATAATTTAGCCTAGTGTTACCTTTCCAAAGTTACTGGTTTTGCTTTTGTGTAAGAGAAAAGTATTATAAAATAAATATTCAGTATTTTGGAATTAAATCGTCTCTTTTATAATTTAAAGAAATTAATTTGTGTGTACTGCTTCACATCCTTATCCGCTGCTTATAAATTATTTTTTATACTCAGCCGCGCCCTTAAAATGTTACCCGCAAATTCAAGATGTTGAGACATTACCTCCAATGGTAAGGGAGGCTGATAAATCCAAAATTTAATATACTAGCAGCCTTTGCTGCTGATTTGCACAATTATAGTTTAACTAAGGACTACCTTCTTCTTCCTTACTTTTCTACCTAGGTTCTCAGTGATAAATAACAAACAATAAAAGGGGTGAGAGGACAGCTACCCGGTACAAAAACAATTGGAAAGGTCTACTCCTTTTAATTTTAAAGATGTGACTGGCATATAGCAGCAACCCCTGCACTGTTTACTGTTTACTGTTTACTGTTTACTGTTTACTGTTTACTGTTTACTGTTTACTGTTTCTTTTTTTGGAAATTTGCTTTTTAAAACAGTGCAGGGCTACGCGCTACGCCATACGCCATACGCGCTACGCGCTAGGCAGGGGAGTTAGTTGTGGTTTTATTTTCCTTTTTAACTTTATTACACTCTCAATTCAACATCAAGAGAAAAATTTTATATGTTTAGCTCATAAATAAAAATTTTATTTATGGGAGAATGCCAATATCTAGCCTAATAAATTTTATCTTTTAATGAATGAACGAATAAAATTGGCCTACCGCCTTAGTGGCTCAGCTGGTAACCTTTCGGTCTTAAAAATTTGCGGCAGTTCATTTATCCCCTCTTTAAGTGAAGAAGTCAACAGAGTAGTTAATCTGCAAAAGTGCTCCCCCTAAAAGAGAAATAAAAGTTTTAGAACTTCATTTGTGTCGCCGCGGAATTCTCCGATGTTTGTTGTGAATGAAAAGAATTAGAAAAATTATTTATTTAGGAGAATTTCCAAGTTGCTGTAGGTCCTCTTCTGACTTTACTTCAGCTTTTTACTGGGCTACCCTTTTTTTATGATATTCTTTTATTTCAACAAACAACACTACGCAGGGAAGCATAAATGTTAGTGAGAAAATTATTTTTTTTATTTCAAGTATCAATTAATTTTAGTAACGGTGACTTTGTTTGCCCTCACAATAGTTAGCCTTATCTTCCAGCTCTTATGAGAAAAGGTTAACAAAAAATATTAGGAGGGCTTGAGCACCCTTATGTAATCTTGCCTTCAAGTATAAAAGTAAGACTAACATAGGTAAAGGTATAAAAAAGGGGTTAAAAATACAATAATATTCGAATAATAATTATTTGTTTTTACTTAATTTAGTAATATAAAATCTAATAACTTGTTGAAATGTAAATAAAGGTAAAATATATATAGATAAAATATAAACTAATACGAATAAAATTATAAATGATGAAATTATTTGATTTAAGAAATAAAATGGAATTAATTGAGGCATTATTTTTTTATTATTTATTTAAACCAATAAAAATTGGTTAAAGTTCTGTATGAACTGAAATTTTGCTCTTACACCGAAATTTTAGCATTCCCTATTCTCATATAGTCATTCCGCAAATTCTAGAAATTTACGAACCAGCGTCCTTCCAAACGGCACTTTCTTTGGTGTGGTTAGATCGGACGGCTCTAAGATACTGTAGTAGGGTAAAACCTACCTTTATTAATGCAAATCAGCCTTCCTAATGGAGGGTAGCCGACCTTTTTTTATCTTCTACTTTAATAATAATTTTATATTTTCTGAACTAAAAAGGCCAAAATTTGATAGGTCGGGTTGCGTAATAATTAGTACCTAATAAATTAACATTAGCAATATAAATTTCGCGTAGCCTAAAGAAGGCAAGATGGGAGGATAGCATTAGCAGCTTTTCAATAACTTAAGGTGTTGATTTATCTCACACTCTACTATTCCTCCACCCTTTATCATAGAAAAGTTGATCAGCCTTATTAATAATTTTCCTGCACATTTCGGACCTTTTAGGTAGGTAGAGTATGTAAAATAGGACTTAAGGGTTTAGATTAAGGATGACCGATCAGGTTAGAAATGGCTGGAGTTCACTTTTATGGTAGGGCAGCCGGCTGCTAAAGCTCGGACGCAGGGCTTTATGAACCTATGCTCTGACCTTTTCTATCTTTTATATTATCTTACCCGCCTTCTTTCAAGGACAGCGGTAAGTTAGAAATTGAAGGATTCTAGGATAAGGCTGAAAGACTATAGGTAAAGAGAAAGAGTTAGGTTAAACTTATTTTTGATTTGTAAGATAGGTAGGATAATTTAACTAGTTGATAGTCTCTCTCTCTATTATCACTTCAATTAGGAACGTTAAAATAGGCAAGGATCCAAAAAGCCTTAACGAGTAAGCTAATCTTTTTAAGGTCTGCCAAATTATGTCAGCCTACATCAAATCTACCCTTTAAGTTTTCTTTTGGCTTGATAATTGAAGGGTAAATTAAGGTAAAGTGTTGGATTGACAATCACCCATCTTTTAGTTAGCTCTAGCTCTAGCTCTAGCTCTAGCTCTAGCTCTAGCTCTAGCTCTAGCTCTAGCTCTAGCTCTAGCTCTAGCTCTAGCTCTAGCTCTAGCTCTAGCTCTAGCTCAACTGACTTTTTTTTAATTTAGCTTCAATAAGAAGCGAGGTAACCCTCCCAAAATTTAAAATCGTTGGTCAGGTGCGTAATGTTGTTTTATCTTAATTTTAATAGTTTTGCAGTACGCGAAAATTTGTTGGTGTTATATTGAACTTTCTCTAAAATTAATATAAATATAATGGCGCTAGCATCCTGCCATAATTATTAATTATCTATTTATAATAAAAATAAATTAAATGAGAAATTTAGGAGTTCTTAATAAATTAAGAATAATAAAAAAAATTTAAAAAAAAATTAAAAAAAAAACATTTAGTAGGGGATTGGCTACACATAAACTTTCTTTAGGTTAGGAGAAGAGATTTGAAGGAGCAATTCGCAGGCAGAGAATTAGCCGGAGATTTTTATTTTATTATTATACATATTAGCTGCTCTACGAACTACGTACTACGTACTACGTACTACGTACTACGTACTACGTACACACGCTTTATTTTTGTAGAACAAACCACTAACAATTTAGCTATCTTTGCCTAGGGTGACCTGTTTACTATTCCTGCCTTCTTCAAACTGGTGTTATATAATATATAAACAGGGAATATTGCGTGCACAGTAAAATTGTATAATAAGCAATTTTTTTACCCTCACGATAGTTAATTGGCCGCAAAACTTACAACCCTGCACTACCGAACATCCAGTACGCTAGGCCAACATATAGAAGCGTTGCACTACTTAACGTTTTATGCGGATTAGCTTTGGTTAGTGTGGTGCCACTTATTTTTTTTAATATTATTTAAATTAAAAGGTTTAAAAGTAATTAAATCTTTCTTTTATTATAATTATTAAACTTTTTATATTTTTTTAAAAATTTAGAGTTAAGAAGGAATTGAACCTTATTTTGTTAGACTTTGCAGGTCTACTACAGAACCATCTGTAAACTGAACTCTCTTGAAATTCTAAAATATTTTCGCCATAATTTTACAAAACTGACTAAACCAAAAGCCCGCAACAATAAAACAATAAAAAATTGACATTCATACATTTATTGCCCTCGGTGTAGGAAGATATTATGATATTAGGTGAATTTAACTTTTCCGAAAATTTACCCTTAATTGAACTACCACCCCACCCTTGCAAAGAAAATAGGAACCTTTCAAACAACCCCACTCCGCTTATGCGTTTGTGAACACCTTAAAGGACTCGAACCTTCATTCTTTTGCTTCGAAGACAACTGCTATACCAATTTAGCTAAAGATGCATATTTAATTTAGTTATTCTATAACAAACAAACTAAAATCACTTGTCCCTTAATCCAACCCAAAGGTTATCAACGGGCCTAGCTAGAATTATTTAAAACTTTTCTTATTTAGGTAATTTTCTTCATATTTCAGCAGTAAAGAGATATTTATTGGACTGAAATAGCCGACCTTAAGAAGCCAGCGCCCTTATAGCTAATGGTGAATTTACTAACATAAGTAAGTAGGTTATGTTTGAGTGTGGCTCTTTTAAAGCTAAAGCTAAATCTAAAGAGGGGTCCAAAGTAATTGAATTAGCAGGAGTGGGGTTGTTAAACAAATAAATTAAAAGTGCTTTAAATTTAAAGGTAAATGACGGGGTACCTTCGTTAAACCAGATTAAAAGTTTTTTCCAAAATAAATAACCCATAATTACTTTTTTTACGAACAAAGAGACTTGAACTCTTACGATTTAAAAAACATGAATTCCTAAAATTCACTCGGCTACCAATTTCGACATATTCGCTAATTATTTTAATATTTTTTTTTATAAATTTATAACCTAGGTAAGGTTTTTCAAGCTAAACTTAACTTAACAACTCTTAGTTTTAGTAAAAGGGTATTTCCCCACCTTTTAAATATAGGCTACTTGGTTAGGATTTGCTGGTTCAACTGAAAAAGACTTAAAACTCTTTTTGGGTTAAAGCTGACTCTATAAAAGAATTACAGCTTTAAATTTTAACACTTCTGCGCAACTAAGCGTAGCGCGGTAGCGGCCCCAATGTATTGATACTAAGTATAAAAATAAATAACTGCAAGCAGGCTTGCCGAGGCAGGGTAAATTATAACTTCCCTATTCTATGATTAGGCTAATTAGTCTTCGCTTACGCTGGTTTAACAATCGCGTGCCAAATTAATATAAAAATTGCAATTAATAGGGAGTAGAGTAATCGAAACTCTGTACATAATGTGTAAAATTACAGCTAAACCACTCAGCTAACCCCCTTCATAAATAACTTACATAAAGAAAACCATCATTAAGTAGAACTTTTTCTAACTAGCTAACAAATTTTTTTCCAAACTACATTATTTAGCCTCACTCTCCCGTAGTTTGAACAGGTTATAGTAAAAGAGTCGAAATAAAGAGAACCTGGCGCTTAGGCAGAAAAGATGAGCTGATATAATTATGTTTCCTTTTTGAAAAAAGGTTATATAATTGAGAAGAGAGCAGTGCGCAAGCGAGAGTACTTAGTTAATTTTGTCTTGTTAATTAGGTAATTTTTGTTGAATGAACCTTGGCCATATAAACTTTCGTTTTAACCGTACTTGACTGTAATTCCATGCCGATATATGGTGTTGAGAATGAGGTTACAGCTAATTTTTTTTTATAATACTTATGTGATTAACTTAATGAGAAATTATATTCGGTACTTCATAATGACTTTTAACATTATACACTCAACTTTAGTTAAGCTCTTTTCACTCTGAAAATCAATATTGCGCCATAATTAGTGAATGGGTTAACTTTGACACTTAGTTTTGTTTGATTTTTACAAAGGTTACATTTTAGTTGAATATACCTTAAGAATACTTATCGAGCGCACTTCCGTAATTATTTACCACCCTTATACTTTACCTTTAAGGTCAAACTTACTTTATTGCCAATTAATTACTGTTCTAACCTAAATCCCCTAAAGATAAATAAAAAGATAGATAGGTTAGGGTAAAGTGTCCTGCCGTTAACTACCAGCCTGACCTACTTTTTAGTTCTACCTTAGCGTGAGGGAATCAAATCAACTACTGAGAGGTGATACTTCCAACTCAAAACTTCACATAACCCAGCAGCACTAAACTTTTCTATTTTTCCTTTTTTTTAATTTTGATAGTGTTGGAAAGGAGCTAGTTACTCCTACACTAATAATTTAATTTAATTTAATTCACCTGACCTACTTTTATCCACTACTTTGGTTGGGAAAATTAACTTATAAAAAAATTTTGCACCTACTTTACTATCCTGAAAATTATGCTCATACTACATACTACCGACCCTAAACAACTTCCCTACTAGTTTAGTGTATTTTAATTTCCTCTTATTCAATGACCTATTCACCCTTTTATACAAGGGATAGAAATAGCAAGATGAATTATTATTACTTTTTTTTGTATTAAGAATCCCCTGCCTAATACAGTAGCAGGTGAGAATTGTATAGTAGAAGACAGTTGTAGTAGTTTACCTTAATTTATGATTTGCAGTTTAGTTCAGTTTTAAGTATAAATTTAAATTAGTATTATTTTTTTAAATGGGGGGGGTTTCAATTAGATTGTATTTATATTACAGCAGCACTTTCCAGTACAGCTACCTTGCTATGACTTTTGAGATGTTACTTAGATGAGTTAACTAAGACTAATTAAGCTTAACAAAGATGTTTAATCTTACTAAAATATTGTTAAATGGTTTAAAACCAAATAACTAATAAGGATAAACAATTAAAAATTTAAAAATTTATCAATAAAACAACACTTAAAAATTTAATTAGTGAATTTTAAGCTATTCTTTAGAAAAAGTTATTAATTAAAAAGCAGTTTCCCCCTACCCGAGCTTCTTCCCAGCGACAGACAGTTAGTTCATCACGAATTTTTTACCTTCACCGTTGCGCTTGTGATCAACGATTACTCGAAATTCCTTCTTCATGTTGCCGAATTTCAGGCAACAATTCGTTTAATATTATTTTATTAAATATAACTTTTTTTAATGATTAGCTATTTCTTAAGACCTTATTCCCTCCTCTGCTAGACACCTAAACTTATTTTGCAACCCTTTCAATTATAATGAAAAGAACAATAAATGTTAAAAATTTTTATAAAAGCTTCGCAAATCAGATTTTGAGTCTGTTCTTATTGAAATGATTGAAAGGTGTACAACTTTATTAAGGACTGCGCAAGCGAGAGAAGAGAAATTAAATTTATTTCTTCAACAATTTTATTAAAGGAAAAAAAGGGAAAATAAGGTCAAATTTTGCATCACTTTGTAAAAGTTATCGTGGCACGTCTATAGCCCAGTTCATAAGGACCATAACGACTTGTCTTAGCCCCAAATGAAATTATTTAAAAATCATAAATTTGTAAAGTATAAATTTACAACAGGGATTTCGTCCGTTTGTGGAGCTAACCTAACTTATTAAAATACGGACTGACGACAGCCATGCAACACCTGTAGACGAGTTATAAATTGATTTTTTATGGCGTTATTATATTTAGTAATGCCCAAAATAATTATAACTTCACATTTTAAAAAATGGCTATACAAGAACTGGTAAGATTTTACGCGTACTTACGTATTAAATAACATGCTTCACTTCGTTTGCTTCGAGACCGACTAATTTTTTTGGTTTCAGTTTTGCAACCGTACTCTCAAGGCGGAATGGTTAACGCGTTAACATCGTCACTAGTTTTAAAACTAACAACTACCATTCATCGTTGACAGTAAGAGATAACTGGGTATCGATTTGAGATAGGTAGGTCCTCACGAACTTTCCCCCTCTAAGAACCGTACGTGCGACTTTCATCGCATACGGCTCAAGCACTATAAATTCATATATATAATATGTGTTTTAATTAATTAAACTAAACTTTAACTTTATTTATCTATATAACTTTTTAAATTAATTTGAATTTTTCTTTTCATTCTTCATATTGGCTCAATTTATTACCTCTTAGATTATTATACTTATCTAAAAATGTAATAATATTAGTAATATCTTTTTGGCTACTTATTTGTAAACTATAAGTCGTTTTTCTAGTATCTCTCGTTCTAACTAATATTTTGGGACCTATTTTTAATCTATCTTTAATCATACTTATAACTCTCTCATCTGTATGTTCTAACATTATTCTAGGTATAATTTCTTTATTTTTTTTAGTTAAATAAGTAAATGATACTTCACCATTAAAAAATCCTATTATTCAATTATCTATTTCAAATTCAGTTCTATTATTTAATAAAGGTAATATTTCACTTATACCTAAGTAAGACTTTGGATCTTGGACATCATAGCTCTCTTCGGCAACCTGTCCTTTACGATTGGAAATAGATATTTTATTAATTTTATTAATTATACCTTTATTAATTCGTTCATATCTAGTAGCTTGATGAATAGTAAATAAAGGGTATTTAGAAAAAATATTATCAATTAATCATTTTAAATCATCATGAGTATATATAGAATAACGACATTCCTTTTTTAAAGGATATTCATAAATCTTTCCTATATTATTTAATTTTTGTTGGATATATTCTAATAAAGGTTTATCTTGTTCATGTAAACCGATATAGAAACCATATTTTATACCATAGCTAGTTAATTGACCTTTTTTATTTATTCTTTTTACAAAAGTTGTTTGAAAATTGGCCTCAGCATCGCAGAATCCAACAAATCAAGTTAAAAATTTATTGTTATTATTGTTATTGTTTATTGTTGTCATTATTTATTTTTATTTTTACATATCTTAAAAATTTAAGGGTAGCAGCTGCAAAATACATAGGAGCTGAAATTGCATGTTCAAATTTAATTGGAGTTGGTTTAATCTTTTCTTCTATAAACGCTTGCTACTGCAGCCGAAAAAGATATATATTAATAAAGAATATGTAGCCTAATAAAAAAAGAGAATCTTTTTTATAACTCACTCCTACTAAAGACTAAAGACTAAAGACTAAAGACTAAAGACTAAAGACTAAAGACTAAAGACTAAAGTGGGGCAATGTTTTAAATTTTAAATTGGCTCTGTTACTAGCAGTAGCAGAGGTAAAATTAAATAAGTAAAAATGTTTTATTAATTAAATATTTATTATATTTGTTATAGCACCTTTAGAAAGTAGGCACCCTTTCAGGTTAGGCAATAGCCTTATTCTATTCATTACAAATAGACATTCGCTTTTTTCTAAATCATATTACCTCTAACCATGTACTTACCCTTACGGAATAAGCTAGCAATTTTATTAAATTAAGAATTAAAAATATTAATTGCAGGTTATAGGTGTTCCCTTGTTTCTAATTATGTACGATAGATTTCCTTAGGTTCTTACTTTGAAATATTAATTATTTGTTCGTCTACAACTAACTAGGACGATTAGTTGCCTAATTAATAAGCTTTACTACATAAGTTCGGTCTCCCTAACCTTAGAAATCAGCCTTCGTTATAAAACATTTGAATTTCAAATGTTCAAGGTAGATTACCTTTTAAACTAACTTTACCCTAGAGCTTCACACAAAACCATTTCTGGAAAGATAAAATTCAAATCAAATCTTTTGCATGTCTAGGTTGGCTATTATCAGACGAAAGATAATGTATTCTGAGAATACAATACAATAATTAAACTTATCAAGTCGCACATCCTATTTTCTGTTCAAACCTTCGTTCCTCAGCTTCCATCAATAATGGATAAAAAGTTTTCACCTTGAGTATTCTACTTAGTATCTATAGATTTAACCCTTACTCTAAGTATTGTTCAACTTATCCTCTATTTGATTATATCTTGTATTATTTTTAAAATTATTATAATTAATATATATTAATCATATAGCTATATAATTTTAAAATTTTTAAGCTGCCTACGAACCCTTTACGCCTGGTTATTGCGATTAACGTTTGCGTCTCTGGCCTTACCGAGTCTTCTGGCACCAGCTTTGGACAACACTTATAGTAAGGTAACGTCAGACTTCTTCCCTTACTTTATCACATTTCCATTAACAAAATATGCGATTTCAGTTAGCTAGTTCACTCTTACGAGCATTGACTAAGATTCTTGACTGCTGGTAGTAAAAACACTACTAGGAAAATTTCATTACCTATGTGGCTATTTGTTCTTTCAAACTTAGCTACTGATCGTAGGCTTGGATAGGCTTTTACTCTACCAACTACCTTTAAACAGAATAGATCGAATCTTATAGCGGAAAATTTCCTTTTTATAATTGCTAAATTATTATATTACTTGTCCTTAAAATTTAGCCTACTTCTTAAACTTTTATTAGAAAAATCTAAGAAAGCCCTAGCTAGTAGGCACTAATTTAAAATTATTAAAATTTAATAGTTAACTACTGTTAATTTATTGATTTTTTAAAAAGATTAGCTTTTTATTTTGTTTGTTAGGCAAAAATAATTCTTTTCTTAATTTTATATTACTTTAAGTATCTTTTTTTCGAGTTGTGCAAAACTTTGCATACCGGATCCTTTGTGGAACAAGAAGTAATAATCTCCTATTTAAGGAGTCTATAAGGTATCTAATCTACCTATACTCACCCTTACACCTTATTTTTTATTAATATTATTTATTTGGAATTTATATAATAATATTTTTTATTAATAACGATTTGCATGTCTTAAAACTACTGAAAAACGTTCAATCAGAACCAAAATTAAATTCTTACGGATTAATTAAACAATTTTTTACCATTGTTATATTTTATATGGTTTTATACAATTTTTATTATCTTCTTTTAAGATATTATAATTTTTTTTTATACTCTTTTTTTTGAATTTAAATTAATTTTGCAACTTTTAAGCAATTTTCGGATAGCTACTTCAATGACAGAACAATATCTACCAGGGAGCTTCTTAATTTCGATCAGTGTTGTATTGATTTGTTTTATAAATTTACTAATACTCTGTAACATTTTACAGTGTTTTTACATCCAATAAGATCGGAGTCAAAAATAACACAGCCGTTTAATTCTATTATAGGGTCTTTGTTATTTATTAAACGCTTGTTATCGAAGTATAGTATAAAATTTTTATCTGTTATTTTTGATGTAACATGACCATCTCTTTTTATTATATCATTAGGACCGCATAACCCGTTTTGATAAATAAAGTAAATCATTATCTTTATTAAACGCTGTTAAAAAATCTCGACTTATCCTATATTAATAATTTATTTTATAGTTAACTAGTTTTTTCCCACGGCTCTGCAAAGAAGGCCGAATGCACAACTTGGCTTTTAAAAGGTCGTTGGAGTAACAATTATGTAAGGTTGACTTTTTATATAGTTATTTTATACTTTTACTTTATTTCTAAATAAAAAAAAGCTCTCTCTTTTCATATTTTAATAGGAGTAGCTTAAATTTTTTGGAATTGGTTGAAAAATATAAAAGGGTAAAATTTACAGCCCACCTAACTATTAAATTTTAGTGGCCTCTTTAATTTATTAACTAGGAGCGCCAGTAACCCCTGAGAAATTACTTTCTAACCTGATTTCCCCTAACCGCTAATTGAGAAGTTGGATAGAAAAGAAAATTATTAATATAGTAAATTTGAGTCATTAATTTTACTTTAGAAACTCAGAACTTAGATAAGGTTTTCAACTAAATAGAAACTCTAGTTAACCATAGAAATTGTGACAATTTTCATTAGATAAGAAGTTTTACCACCCTTATTATCGCCTATTATTTACACAATATTTGGTAATTACATGTTGGGGCGCTTTAAAAAGGTCGCTCGACCTGATAAATTACAAATTACCTGTTTAACTTATAAAACTCATCACACCGGAGGGTTTGGCTGGGGCCTTTAAATAATAAAAATATGAATGATAAAACCAATTCATTATCCTTCTACCCCTTAATTTATTAACTAAATTAATAAATGATCAGATTGATTTTACAATCACGGTTGAATATAAAATATTTAAATAATAATAATACTAAATTATAATTAAGTATATTTTTTTATTTTTTTAATTTATTTTTTAACTTGTTAGATTATATTGATAATTTAGGCCGGTTATACTAATCCTTTCTTCAGATTTGAAACTTTGTAGAGGGAGAGTTAAAAGGAAGTCTTTATTCACAAAGAGTGAGAGTCCTATTTTCGGAATTATATTTTATTAATTATTTTTACTTGTTTCGCTAGCCTTTAATTTAATTGGTTAGTCCCGCAATTCAACTTACTTAAAAGGGTTAAATTTTCTCTAAAACATAGTACTTTTACAGCCTTAATAACTGCAGACAATTTAGGAATTGTCTACTTAAGGATTTGGCAGGTTAGATCCAAAATTAATACTTATTAAAAAAATTTTGTGAAGAAGAGATTGTAATTGAGAAAGCACCTCTTCTATTTTTACTTGTGAATCTAGAAGAATCAGTAAAGTTAATTTTTCCAATTGAAGAAGAACCTTTGGAAAATTTTTTTGTCGTCTTTCTAGGTATAACCTTTTCTTTCATTAGTCTACCAGCTACTTTTAATTTAATACCTGCCAAGAAAGTAGGTAAAATTCTTAGATCATCGCTTTTATTAGATTTACTTTTAAATTCATAATTAAACACATCTTTAAAAATAGCACTATTAAATAATCTTTGAACAACTTTTAAAAGTTTAACCTTATTAATAACTAACCCTAATAAGTTAACCAATATATTACTATCGTTATAAGGATAATGAACTCTAACTAAATTTAATTCAACAGGTTTATTAAAAAATTTACTTAAAATTAAACATAAAATATTAAGTTTTTTTTTACTTAATTCATATCTTGTTAAAGGAAGATCAGCTAATAATTTTGATTTAATAAATTTATTTTTACTATAATAAAATCTAATTCGATTATAGCGGCTTTTAAAATTATTAGATTGTCTTAGTCTAAAAATATTTTTATTTCATTTATTTTTTTTAAAAAAGGAACTAATTATAATGTAATAAAATAAATTAATAATAATTTTATCAGTTTTAAAAGTAAATACAGGTTTACTAATTAAACAATTCATAGACTTAAAACCTAAATATAATAAATCATAAATTTCTTTAACTAATATATTATTTTGATAATTAAAATTATAAGCAATAAATCTAGTAAAATAAATAAAAGTACCCTTAATATCCAAATTATAAAAACTTAAGGTTTTTAAAAATTGATTAAGAATAGGTTTATTTAAATATTTATTATGATATTTATTAAAAAACATATTAACAGGATTAGAATTAATATTTATAGAATCTAGTTTACTATTAAAACTTTTAAAATTATTAAATTTAGATATAATCGTTTGTTCATTTTTAATTTTATTTTCTTTAAAAATGGCTGCTGGGTTGCGCAAGCTTATATTTTTTTTATTATAAAAAGTAATTAATTGATAATTATTTAATCAACGATTTAAATTATAATTTAAAATATTAGTGTTATTTTCCATTGTATCTAATAAAGAAATTGATGTGGTTTGGGTTTTATCTGTGTTTACGGTAGTTGTTCTAACACTATTTAGCGTAGCTTGTGTTCAAAAATAATTAAAATAATTAAAATATTTATATAAATTTAAATAATAAAATTTATTAGCCAAATTTGATGAACTTGGATTAAATAAGCCGACTGCACTTTTCTGGGTTTGGGCTGGCAAGAGGCTTGCTTCTAAATTATCAGCCACGGATTTATTATTCATAATTAATTTATTAACAATGGGTAAATTCAATAAAATATTGTGATTAATTGAAGTCCCTAGCATAATTGTATTAGTTGGTAGTGGTTGTCCTAAATTATTTAAATTATTAACTTTAATATTATTATTGTTATTTATATAAATTTTATTATATTGATCGATAAAATAATCAATTTTTTTAATTAACTTATTTAATTTAATTAATTTAATATTAGAATCTTTTTGAGTAGCTAGCAGTTTATTTTTGTTCCCATTCATAATATTATTATTATTACCATCCGTATTGTTTTTATAATAAATTAATTTATAATAAATACGATTCAATTTACTAATATTATTTTTATTAAAGATAAACCCTAAAAAGTTAATATTTCATAAGGATTTATTTTTAAAATTTCTTTTACTAAAAAGTATTAAAAAATGTTTAAATTTTTTATTATTTATTTTTAAATATTTATTATCTTTAATTTTTTTATTTAATAATAATGATAAATGATATTTGATTCCCTCGAAAGATTCGGATATTTCATTGGGTAATATATTGGATCCCTCTTTTTGATTTTGAAGAAGGAGAGGCAGTTGAAGAGGAGCAAACAATAACTTATTGGGTATTAAAAAAACTTTATTTAATTTATATTTTTTATTAAAAATTGTATAATAAATTAAAGTTTTAATTTTAAATATATTAAATATTTTTTTCCAATTTATTATTTTTTTTTTTAAATTATAAAATTGTAAGGTTATTCTAAAAAAATCTACATTTTTTTTTATACTCCATATAAAATCTAAATTATTATTGGCTATTAACAAATCACCTACCTTCAATTTTTGTTGAAGTCCACCGACCTTTTTAAAGCTAGGTAGGGCAGCTGTGTGGCTTACAAATTTTAAATTAAGAGGAAGACCAATCGGTACGGGGTCGGCCGCTTGCGCGGCAAGGAGAGATAAATTATAAGATTTAATTAATTTGGAATATTTTTCTAATTTTGCCATACTTATTAATATTACACTTTGTTTGTAATTATATTTTATTTTTTTTAAAATTGGTAAACTAAATAAAGGCAATATTATTTTATTATTTTGGGAAGCATGTTTATTAACGGGCGCTTGTAAAAATATATTTTTATTTAACTCCAATCTAGCATTACTTACATTAGAGTTTAAATTAATATTATCCTTCCAGTTTTTTAAAGGCAATAAATTTTGACTAAAGCCGTTAATACTTTTTGAATTAGGTAAATTTAGGTAAGCTGTAGATAATATTTTAGAATTTATAGAATTTTCAATATAATTGTAATTAAAATTTATTTTTGAGTGCTTTTCTTCATTATAACTGAGGTTGGTAAAGTATTGCGAGGTTTTTTCAAATTTTTTTATAAAAATATTTAAATAATTAACAAATAAATAATTATATTTATTTAAAAGCTGTAATTTTCTTTCTTTATTTAAATTATTATTAGAACAATAATTGTATACACTAGAAATATAGTTTTCATATTTATTTTTAAGCAATAAAGTATGGGTTTTTAAATTAAGGCTGGTTAATAATATATTTATTGTTGTTTTTTTATCTTTAAGATAAATTTCTTTGTGCTTTATAGTAGAAGTATTTTTGTTGTTTAATTTAGTGATTTTTTGGGCAACACTCTCTCCTTTAAGTAAGTGGGCAGGGTTATTTAAAGGTAAGGCCGCCAGCCGGAAAGGAGGGATGGCTCCATTATTTATTTTAATTTTTTTTTTATCTTCATTTCTTATAATACTTAAAATTTCAATTTTTTCATTATTTTTTTCGGAGTCTATTTTGCCGCCTGTTTTGACTCTTTTTACTGAGTTGCTAATTAATTCATTTTTTAAACTTAAATTAAATATATCAAAAAAATTCCAAAAAGAAAATATCTCCTTAAATTTATCTTTGAAATTATCTACATTTTTATATAAATAATTATTATAATTATATTTAAATTTTTCTTTATTTTTATTATTTAAAAATTGATTATATTTTTTTTCATAAAAAAGGTTATTTCCCAAATTGGTTGAAGTTTGGTCCTGTTCGTTAGCTGGAAACCCGGCAAATTTATTTTTTGTAGATCAACTTTTGTTTTTCATTAAATTATATATAAATTATTAAAAATTTATTTTTTATTTTAAACTTACCTTCTTATTATACAGACTGCTTCATTTTTATAATCTTATTACTAAGTATTATAATTGTCTAAAAAGTAGGAATATTTTTGCTACTTTGCTTTAGAGATTGAAACAGACACTATTCGATATAAATTGGAAGGGACTATTTAATTGTTTGTATAATAATAAAAGCTAAAATTAATATCTATTATTAAAATTAACTATTAATTGGTTAAATTACATAGATTTGTTTTGTATTTGTATTATATGGGCCAGTACACTAAAAAAAGCAGCATTTAAATTTGAAAAAAATTAGGGCTACTTCTTTTTAATTTGATACCTTACTTTTTGATAAATAAATGTTGTTCTTTCTTAATCAACTAATTAAGGTCTAAAGCTGCAAGAGAGAGCACATAAAATTAACTTGAACTAGCCCCGATTTAAGTAGTCGGCATGCTCCCGCATAAAAAAATTAGAATTAGTTTTATCAGGGGCGCAAGCGCGCTAAAATAAATTAGCCGAGGCCAAGGTGAGACTGCAAGCAAATAAGTTCTTACAATAACACACCTTGCACCAACAAGTATGTAATTTAAGTTATTGAACTACAGTATATTAATTATTTTCTACATAAAATAATATACAGAGTTAAATGCCTTTAAAAACTTTATAAAAAAAAACTTTTAAATATAAAAATTAGTTTATTAAATCATTTTATTAAATACTATTAAAATAATAATTAACTACTCTTTTATTATGTTTAATTTAACTTATTGTGGTGATAAATAAATAATTAAACATTCACTAATTCTAATATTCCTAGCTAAATGTCTGTGAAAATTAATGCTACTTGGTAATTCCCAGCCAAAGGGCTAACAAGTTTATTCTAGATAATTCCAAGTAACTTTACTTTATCTCATTATCAACCAGATAATTCCAAGATACTGGGCTTAATAGTTCTGATATTCTAATAATTCCCAGATAAAATCCTTAGCACGGGTACTTTCTAATAGTTCCCAGTTATAAATTGGGAACACTTGGGCATCAATAAAGGCAATTCCCAGTTAAAAAGGAACAACGTGGGGTGGGAATGTGTCAATAATATTTCCACAATTGTGTACACTCTTTTACGATTGATACTGAAGAAAAAAAATCCAATCAATTTTGGCTAATTGTTTTTAGGGTGATAAAAGCCGCTTAACAATTTTTTCTTAAGGAGCCCTCGCTTGCGCGCTTGCGCGCTTGCGCGCTTGCGCGCTTGCGCACTGCAGCAGCACTTGGGTGGAGCTCTACTACTAACGGCTGCAGATTATAATTCCAAGTACGTGAGACAAAGTAATAATAATATAGGACTTAATTGAATTATTTTACTTTATTTAATCTCTTGTTGGCTATACCAAATAGCCTTAAAAAAAGAATATTTAAAGTATTGTAGTCTTGCGAGGGCGGAAGCACCGCGCTAATAAAATTTAAGCTCTTTATTCGTTATCAATGTTTAATGAAGGGTTAATCTCAGGTTATAAAAATTACCTGTTTATATTATATTTCTAACTTTTTATTTTTTTTGGTTTATATATTATAATTAATTTATATAAACAAAAATAATTTACTTTAAATATTATTTTATTACTTAAAATTAATAATATGGCTAACTATGTATTAATTAAGATTAAGTTTACAATATTTATATATTTATATTATATTTTAATTTCAATAAGTATTATGAAATTTTAATTTTAAATTTAATTAAAATTGAGAATCCAATCATACTAAGAAATCATTACTATCAACTGCTTCTATAGCAATAGGCATGAATCCATGTCATACTCCACATATCTCAGAACATTGACCGTAATATACACCTGTTCTTTCAGCTAAAAATGATACTTGATTTAATCGCTATAGTTATTTTTATAATAAAAACTTTTTACTAACAATTATTAATCTAATTATTTGGCAGACGAAATTTTAATTTGCTTTTTTTTGCTGTAAAAAAAAATAGAATATTTTTTTACCTTTAAATTTTAAGATTAAAATATTATCCTTTGTTTTTAACAAAATATACCTTAGTTTGTTCTTTGCCTACTATTACAAGTCGTTCTTTATTTATGTAACGACTTATATATTTAGACTCCTTTTTGTTATCCAATAAACGAGCAGCTTCTACAGAACTCTTATAAACCCCAAAAATGGTTTTTTTATCACTTAATAAAGCAATAATTTTACCTTTTTTAAATTTATTTAAATCTACATCAGAAATTGGGAGGGTGCTACTTCCACTGTCTGTAAATTTCACTTTGGAGTTTGTCAAAGGTGAATTAGGATCTACAACTTTAACATCCTTAATTAAAACAGGACTAGACAATAAAGAAGTAGTATTTACATAACGCCGTAACGTTGTACTACCTACACCTAATGCACGAGCCGCTTGATATTTAGAATCGTATTGAGCTAAAAACTTACCCTTAGAATCAAATATTTGAACTGGATGTGAGTCGCTAAGAGTAGCTTCGAAATTAGGTGACCAAGAAACAAAAGGGTATATAGAATAAGGCCCAGTATTAAGATTTGGTTTAAAGTGATTTACATAACATTGTTCCAAAAACCGAGTTTCAAATTGTGTAAAAGCGGTTAAAATGTATTTCTGATTAAGATTTAATTTGTATTCAGGATTAGATTTTGTGAACTCTACCAAATGGTTTTTAGTTATTGATATTGCAACTCAGTCGAATGTGTTTCAGCCTCCATTCGCTCGTACTTTAGTGTATAAGGGTCCATTTCCACCGCGCTCAGGTCGAGTGCTATTGGCTAAATGTTGTCTAAATCGAGTTTTAAATTCCAATGCACAACCCATATAGATAAGTGGTTCATTTAATTCAGAATCTAAGATGAAAGCATAGACCCCACTTAAATTTCTATAAGGTTTAAATATAGTGAGATTTCTTATAGTTTTTTTAATTGGTACTCGTTTGAATAATAAACTGGACTCTAATTCGGATAAGGATTTAAAGTTATCCAGAAAAGAATTATTAATAATGTCTTCTAATCTATCTAATTCTGATTCTAAATACTTTTTTAAAGAGTCAGATTTTGGTAGACTATCTTTCATTTTTTTTAAAACTAAGAAGGCCTCTGTTGACAGATGTGTGAGATAAACTGGAATCTTATTTTTGTTCACTTCTTTAATTATATGAGAAAAGGTAAGAAAATTAGATGAAAAGAGTAATTGGTTTTCATACTTAGCTATTTTTTATTTACTAACTAACCGTTTTATCTTTAAATTTTTTCCTTTCCCGAGCGACCTTACCCTAAAAATTAAAAGGGTTTTTATTACATGAGCACACCTTATAAAAATAGAATTTTTTTTAATTACGTATTTAATGATTACTAAGCAGGGGATGGACTTGCCTCTCTGTACAGAGTAGGGTAAAGTAAGATAAACATCACTTGTGCTTTCCTTTCATCAAACCAGGATTATTTTTTTTTAGTAACAATGTACTAGGCTATGAAGAGTGGGGTCTGTACAGAGAGGTCAGAATAATATAGAAATTTTCTTAATAACTGCATATTGCCTTAACTTTTTATTAAATTTGTGCCTCTGCGCCAGCAGCAAAACGAGTGCTTTTCCAAATTAAAAACAGATAGGTATAGGCAAACCCTGGACAATCTGAAGTGTGTTAGTTTATGTTATAACTAAAAAATAACTAAGGACTTTGTCTTTTATTAATTAATTTAATTCTTTGGCGCCAGCTACTTGAAAATTACCCCTCACTTTGGTTTGTTTTCGGTGAAAAGTTTTCCACTGTAAATAGCTATTGCTTGCGAAGCAGTAACGCCCTCCGTCTTTAAAAAGCGCTGCCTACCATAACTAGAGGGATTAAATTATTATTAATACTTTACGTAAAGTCTCTGAGGAGATTTAAATTTCCTGCAAGTTGCTCTATATTTAATGAGTATTTTTTATCAATATTTGTTAAAGGATTAACTGAGGGTTCTTGCATATTGTAAAATTTAACCCTGGCCGTAAAACCAGGTACACAGTCAAGTTTAAGACCTAAAGATGGCACCGCAAATGAATGAATAACATCTGCCAAATGTTAATTATTAATATATACATTCAGTTGAAGTTTATACCAAAAAGATTCAAGAACATAGGGTTTTACTAATTTTATTAAATTAGGCATACTTTCAGGAACAATGTAAATTCTGGGTCTATTATTTATAAAACCTGTAATAGTTGTATTTAGGTTATATTTAATTCTTAGTACATTCGACAATTTAATTACATCAGATAAAGAATAAGAATCAGTACATAGAACTAATCCTTTGTTTCTTTTTGCTCCGTCTCCCATAATCCAATGAGCTAAAGCTACGGGTGTCAATATATCATAAATATTATAAGGAATTACTTTAATTTTATTATTATAAAATTAATTATATAGTTCATTAAAACATTGGTATCTTCTTGTACTAAAATGTAAAGCATAAGTAATTGTTCCTTTTCTTTCTCCTTTCGCTATTTTAGGTATACTAGAACAATAATGGGCTAGAAGAAGAAATGAATAAATAACATAATCCGATTTTGAAAGGGATTGTTTAAATCTAAATCTCGTATTTGCATTTAAATTCTCTTTTTCTAACCAACCATCAGATAATAATATCCCGACTACAATTGAATAAAAACAGGTTGGTAAGTAAGTTAATTTCTATATTTTTTGTAATCTACCTATTTTGATTGTTGAACCTATACTTGAGCCATAGGGAACTAAACTAGTGCAATTAGTGATTCCAAATTTGTTATTTGTATGTTTTGTATTCACTCTTGTAGATTTAGTACGTTTAGCTATATAGTTACCTCTCAAACTAAGAAAATTTGTCAGTGAACTAGGTCCCATCATCAAGTTAAAGTATATATTAATAATATACACTTGGACTATCTCTTAATCTAAAATAGACTTATTGCGTATAGCCTCTGAGGGTCAGAAATTAAAAAACTCTATTGGTTTCCTGCTGGTTGCTTATTGTATCAAATTAACCATTATCACCCTGATCTGCAAAGCGAGAGAGAGGTAGATTAATTATTAAAGGTTTCCAGCATATAGCAAATTTCGAATTATATTAAATAATTTAATGATAATAAGGGCAAAATGGTTTACCGGTAACTATCAATCTTATGTGACAATCTACTGGAATTACTAATCGAGAATCAACATCTAGCAATCTAAATTGACCCAACTCTAAGTCAGATTCTGGGATCATATAAGAATCGAAATCAATTGCTTCTCCTTCTTCTGATATAAAATCAGAATATTCATAAGACCAATACCATTGATGACCTACAACTTTTACCGTTAACGTAGGACTAATAACTTCATCCATGATATATAATAATCTAAATGAAGGGAAAGCAATAGCAATTAAGATTAATGCAGGTGTTATAGTTCAGATAAGTTCTATGATTGAACCGTGAGTTAGATATTTGTGAGCAATAGGATTATTTTTAGAATTATAGTAATAAATAATTGAAAAAAGAACTCAGAATACTGAGATAGTTATTAAAATTAAATAAAAAGCTACATTATTATGTAGTGTTACTAAACCTGTAAATCCTGGTGCAGCACTATCTTGGAAACCTAATTGTCATGGTTCTGCAGCATCATTTAATATAATTTGATTAAATAAATATAAAAATTGTATCATTAAAAAAATCTTTAATTTTGTCTATCTTAATTTATTAACTCTTATTTTATTGAATTTATAGCCATATCTTTAGTAAATAGCCCTATATTAATAATTAAATATAAAATAATCTTATTAATTATAATTAATAACAATTATACTACTTATAAAAATAAATTAATATTAACTATTAAGTAAAATATTAATAAAACATATAAAATAAGAATAATAAAATTATAGTTAATATAATCATATTAATTATAATAGTATTTCTTAAGACTTATCTTTATGGTTTTATTCTTAAATAACTAAAAAGTTATTTAATCTAAGGACTTAAGGAATTGAACCTTAATAAATAGGAATAAAATAAATATAATAAAAGATATTTAACTTTAATTATAAAAACCATTTTAATAACCCAATTTAATATATAATGAAATATTATACGCTATATTTAGCCTCCCCAACTGTCCTAACTTTAACCAACCTGTCCACTTTCTCAAATATTCCAGAGTGAGGGTTGACGCTGCAGGGGAATGCGCATTGGGCTCCTGGCTTCTACCTTTAATGAAGGTTAAGTCCTAAGGGATCACAGAGAGTGTGGTGTTAAATAAACATATTTTAAAAAAGTGGAGGGTTAAAGTATAAAAATTTTAACTAACTTTTTATTTTATCTTACCTTAAATAATTAAAAAAAGTATTTTCAATTTAGGCTACAGAATATGATCAATAAACATAATTTAAATATAGTTTTGTTTGTAAATTCTCTGGCAAATCAACTCTTGCTCCTCCTTTGAACCAGGTCTCACCACTAAACTACGAAGCCCCAAAACCCTACTCTTAGGAGCCGAGAATTTTCTTGCCATATTCCACTATTACCCTAAGAATATCTCAAGCGTTAACGCGCAAACACGTATTTTAAACAACCTGCCTTGTATACTTGACAGATTGCTGTTGAAAAAGGATCTTACCACCTTTCCTCGACCCTTACATCACTCCTTTACCGCAAATATTACTCTCCTACTCCGTAGGAGTAGGAGCAGCGCTTATAATTAATTTTATCAAAACAGCTGATCAACAAGAGTAACACGTTGATTCGGTAAATAGTAACACCTTAAATTTGCCAGGTTTCTTCTACTATCCTGTTTTAACGGCGCTACGCGCTACGCGCTACGCGCTACGCGCTACGCAGGGAGTATTTCCTCTAAACTAGTCCTAACTAAATGGGGGGCAGAACCCTAGCAACTTAATAGGACAGATTGGAGCGCTAAGGTGTTAACGCTTCGCAGAAACTCAATCTTTTGTTGCAGCAACAAAAGTTGTGGGTAATTTATATGATTAATTTAATATGATAATTTAAAATTAATTTGGCTATTGATTTATGTTATTTATTGGATAAAGATTTGTTCCCCCGGACAGATAGATCAAATAAAGTATTTTCCATTATTCCTACAAAAGGAACAATTATTAAGAATCAAGCAAAATAGAATGTTGTAGCTATTTGACCTATTTCAAGATAAGGCCGGTCAGGGTGTTGAGATCCGATTCACATTAAAATTATAAAATCAACAACAAAAAATCAGAATAATAATTTCATTGCTGGTCTAAATTGATTTCCTCTTATTCTTGAAGTATCTGTTATTGGTAATACTAATAAAATGAATAATGAACCAAACATTGCTATAACTCCTAACCTTAAAAAAATTATATTATTTAAGAGAATCCACTCAATTTTGTATTGAGTCATCCCTATAGTTTATTGCTTTTTTAAGAGCTTCCCCAGATTTATTTTTAAAACCAAATTGACGTGCTCTTATTTGAGATTCTTTAGGCAATACACATTTTCAAGCTACAATTGTTCCTTTCAATTCACTTCTGCCATATACTGCTTGAATATAATTTTCTCCTGAATGAGAAAGATTTGATTGCTCTTTGAATCACAATTGAATTAAATCCAACCAATAATTTTCAGTTTGATGACGCTCGTGAGGATAGCTGTAAATAATCTTAATAATAGTAACCATTCCGTAATATGTAAGATGTGCCTTAGAATTTACAAGTCGTGAGACTTTTTCTAATAATTCGTACTGATCAAATTTTCAATAAAAATATTTAGAATAAGTCTTGAAAAGGGGCAACAGATAAATAAAAATAGAGGTAATACCTTCTATTCTAAGTGTGGACATTTTTTTAATATTTAAATTTTCAGAATACACTACTGCAGAATTATTTGTATCACCATCTATGATACCCCTTCCCTCCACAACTTTAAGCGGCCGTGCATCTGCTTCAGGGCTAGTGTCATGGGTAGGTACCCCTTTAATGTTCGAGGTGGTCTTAAAGTCCAAATTAGAATCAATTTCAGTGCTCGAGGTCTCATTTTTAATATTACTACTAATAATTGTTTTAATATTAATAGAATTAAAAAAATCATTAAACAAGTTAAATAAATGAGCACTATACGCATTTTTAACCTGGGGCAAAGATAACATAGGAATTAATCGTATAGACCCGTTATCTAATTGTCTTAATCTCAAATGTAATGTGCCATCTCCTAAAATAAAACCAACAATAAATAATAGTGAGACACTGGTAGAATTATCTTTGTATTCAGGTAATACTACTTCTATATGATTAGGATTTAACAGTTTCAACTGTTCTGAAAAAGATAATTTACGCTTTACACCATCAAGTGATATACTGTACACTAGTTTAGTGGCCATAAAAAGAGATTCTTTGCTTTTTACCTTTTCTTCAGTAGTTAAACGTCTAATGTCTAACAATTTTTGGAAAGCTATAAACTTTTCACCATAAATATTACTAAAATAACTATAGAAACTCCCCAGTATTAGTTCTCAACTTTCAGTTGAAAACCGTATAACAAATTTACCGGAGCTATTTTGAATTATACCTAAAGAACCTTTTTTACCTAAAACGTATCATAGAGTAACAAAAAATTCCATACTTTTTAAGTTAAGATTTTGATTTAAAGCTAACACTGGTGAAAAATAAGTTCCTCTTATTCGACAAGAAATGTGGCCCTCTGCCTGAAAAAAGCCATTTGCAACTAAACGAAATTCCTCAAAATTAAAATTTGAAGGAAGTTTGAAATTTTTTTTATAATGATTTAAGAGCTCACGAACCGAATTTAATGGCATATCTTCTTTTAATTCAATTTTTTCTGATTTAGCCTCTCCAAACAAAACATAGCTAAGTATAGAGAGCTTATGAAAAATTTGATTAAAATTAATACGACCTCACAACTCTACCCCTAAAAAAAGAAGACTAAATTGCAGGAAAGAACAATACATATAGCAGATAGCCTTACATTAAATTACTGAGTTATTAATTACAACCTGCGTCCCGACTGTAGTAAAAATAGAAATCTTTTTATAAGAGCTGCAGTCTAGGGTAGAGAATAAATATAATTCAATTAAATAATATAGCTTTTTTTAATGACTATAACTTATACTGATAAATATATCATATTTCTACGTTTAGTCGATGAAGATTTAATTTCTTGCTTGTTGGCTTTACCTTATAAAATTTTATTAACAAAACGAACGAGACCTTCTTAAATAAGGTTTCAGGACAGTAGAATTATACACCCTGTGTGCTCTCTCAGGTTGGTTTAGGGGAATAAGGCATTAAGGTTTTCACTCTTTGTGAACCCTAACTTTTAAAACGAAGCTGGGCATAGGTCTAGAGTACTTAATTTATAATTTTAAACTTTCAAGCATAGGGTAGAATTTATACAAACCGATAGGATTAAATAAAGTTAATTTTATTTTTTTTAGATTACAGTTTGTTGGGAATAGATCTTAGAATTGTATAAAATGGTAAAAGGTCCAAAGAGAATAACTATAAACCTATTTTTATACTTCATTGAAGGCACGATGTGAGTAGATACCAAAGGTCTAAGAATATCCATATATTTTTTACTTATATAAATTCTAGGGCCTCTGTCCGTATGATGTATAGAACATTCAATATTATATCTATTATTAAACGCTTTAATTAACAATTCAACATCGAAGGTAGAAAAAGCATAAACGCTTAAATAATTTCCTTCATTCTGTTTGCTGCCATCACCACTAATTCAGTGGGCTAAAGCTACAGGAGTCAGCATATTCTGACTATTTAACGGTACTTTTTTTATACTATTAGAATATCAAATATTTCGTAAATCAGTAAAACAAGGAAGCTGCATAGTTGTAAGAGAAATACTACTATTTAAAGTATTAGTTCTTTTATCTGTTCATTCCTTGATATAAGGAATATAATTCACACTACAAAAAGGTTTCATTATTTCTAATACTAAATTAAAATACTCACGTTTATTTAATTTTCCTGATTGTACAAATATGAATCGACCATTCCCAGTAATAGATCTTTGCTGAATATGCCCATCGCTAAGCATCATTCCAGTAATACAACTCATAACATCATCATTGATTTTAATAGCTTCACGTTCTAATTTAGAAAGCTTTTTAATCCCTTTAGTTGATCGTGCTGCAAACAATAAAGTAAAAATTAAAAGGTCAAAGAAAATTACCATCTTTCGGACTATATCTTTAGTAAAATAATATTACATGCTGTGTTGTAGTCTCTGAACTTCTTATTATAAAGAGTTGCTTATCTATCGTTGCTATAGACAATTTTACTTTAATAGTATAAATTATATATTTAAAGTAGTCTAGAGCTATTAAAGAAATTTAAGCATAAAGCACAGTTTTAAAATGACACCTTTATTTATAGTATCATTCTGGAACAATTGATGCAGGAGTCACCATAGGGTTTCCCGGGATATAGTTATCTGAGTGACCCAAGTTGTTAGGGAAAAAGAACACGAAAACAGATAAAACTAAAAAGAATGCAAATATAGTTACAAGATCTTTAAAGATGAAAAAAGGATACATTCCATATCTATCTGGATGTGATGTTACACCATTAGGATTGTTAGATCCATGAATATGAAGAGCAATTAAATGGGCTACTACAAGTGCAGCTAACAAGAACGGTAAAATATAATGTAATGAGAAGAATCTGTTAAGTGTAGCATTTGACACTGAGAAATTCCCCCAGATAAGCTCAACAATATCTTGTCCAAAGACTGGTATAGCTGATAGTAGATTAGTAATTACCGTAGCACCTCATAAACTCATTTGACCCATAGGTAACACATACCCTAAGAACCCAATAGCCATCATTAGGACCAATATTATTACTCCGATAGATCATAATAATACTCTAGGACTTTTATAGGAATTGTAATAAATACCTCGAGCTACGTGAGCATATACGAATATGAAAAAAAATGAAGCTACATTAGCATGTGTGTATCTCATTATTCAACCATTATTAACATCTCTCATAATATGTTCAACACTGGTAAAGGCAAAATCAATATGAGGTGTATAGTGCCAAATTTAACAAAATATAATTATTTAATTATATATTAACGCTTCGATTTTTATAACATTCTGCTTAGTTTTTGATTAATTGTTTACTTAACAAAAAAAAAAATAGTAAAGCAGTGCTATCCCCCTGCGCTTTTTAAAGGTAGCAGGGTGCGCAGTGCGCAAGCGAGAGTGTGTATTAAAAAAAAAAACCAAAAAGGCCACCTGACCCCTAAACTAAAACCAAAAAAGGCTAACCTGCAAGCTGAGCTGCACCACCTTAGTTGAAAAGAGAAGGAGGGCGAGAACCACCTTCGAAGTGGGACTCCTCCAGTAGGTGGAATGACTTCAGGGTTGGTTATTAAAGGGAGGTGGGTTGTCGCCTCATTATTTTAAATAAGGTTAGACAATTTATTTAAGATTAGACAATTTATTAAAGATAGTTGATAGTCATTCTTCTCGTTCTTTAGTTCAAGAAGGATTACTTAAAATTACGCTAAGTGCCTCTAACCAAATATTAAATTGGTTATTTTTAAATCCTTTTAAAGGATATAGGCTAAAGAAAGGTAGAACTATATGCTGTAATGCTTTAATATTAGTAATTCTGAATCGACTCATACCACGTTTTTCTGTGAATATGCCTCCACTACTAAAATAAACCTTCATAGCCTCCAACAAGTAACTATCTTCTGTTTTCTGGGATACTTCAAAAACTAAAGTGTAGTCTAATTTAAGTATTCCTGAAGAAGTTATTCGCTTTCTTTTGAAAAAAGTAAAAGAACCTTCGCCAAGTACAAAACCTGTTATCCATCAAGGATTAGGTATTATTCATTTACTTATAATAGGTACAGGAGGTAATATCAAAAGAGGTAATGACCCTAAATTATTCTGCGTAGCTATTTCATTTAAAACAGTTTGGTTTATGTTACTATTTAGTGCGTTTATATAAGTTAAAGACAACATAATTCCTTTAGGAGTTAAATGTTCTTTACATTTAAACATGTTAAATAATTTAACAAATATATTAAACATATTTCGTTTAGAAGATTGTAAAGGATACTGATAAAAATGCTCTATTACTAATTGTAAATCTTGAATTGAATTTACATCAAAATAACAATACGATTCTGACTCTTTATATATACCTACTTTAAAAATTTCTTTAATTTGTTTGATTAATATTGAGGCCCTTTTACTCATTGTAATATTAAATCTAGGAGAAATTGTCCAACCTAATCGAGCTTTCTTATTTTTATAAACACTGAATGAAAAAGATCCTTCTACTAGTCCCGTAACAAATCAAGGATTAATCGAACTATAAAGTATGTTTGTATTACTGACATCAGATGAAAAAATATCGAAGTGCCTTTAAACAAAATATATAATACTAACGTAAAATTTAAAAATGAAAGGTACTCTACTACCAAAGTAAGTGACACACCCTCTATTTTTCGCTTTATGGGACCCTTAATTAAATTATTTGGCCTATTCTAATACCCCACCTGCTGTGCAACTAGTTAGTTTCCCTAGCCTTTTAAATTAAGTAGGTGTTACCTCACTTCACCTTTCCTTTACTGTTATAGCTGAGCTGAGCCTCTTTCTTTTACTTAAAATAGTAAAACTAAAAGCTAAGCTAAAGGCTAAAGGCTAAAAGCTAATAGCTAAGGGCTACATGCTAATTTCTGCGAAGCGCGAAGCGCGAAGCGCGAAGCGCGAAGCGCGAAGCGGGGGGTTATTTTTTTAATGAGCAGACCGAACAGCGGAGCACAGCTAAAGCAGCAAAAGGTTGGGTCTTTATAGCAGCAAGTTGTAGTGTTTGTACCGAAGTTAGCAATATCAGATTAAAATTTACGGTAACATAAGTTTTTTTTTTAATTTCTAATATAAATTAAAATAATATATATCCTGTTTTCGGATTATATCTTAGATTAATTTATTTTTTAATCTTACCACGTATAATCTCTGAGGATAAAATTTTCCTGCTGATTGATTCTAAGAATCACCAAAATTTTCACTAAATTCAAAGTTAAGATTAGTATTTGTTAATTTTTCCTGCCGCAGCTACTCCCCTTTCCTTTAACTTTATCTTTCTTCTTTTCTGAGATCAAAGGTGTTGTAAGGTACCTGCTTCTTCCTCCCTGTACAGACCCACCTTTTTTCTTTAGGTTGCGCTGGCCGGCCGGCAGCCAGCCGGTGAGTAAATCCCCAAAAGGAAAGTAGCAACGGGAATAAGATAGGGTGCGCAATTGAGGAATAACAAGAAACCAGAATTTTTCCAGCAATTAGTGAAATTTTTATTTTATAGAAAAATAGCTACGCACTTTTTTCATAGCTAAAAAACAACCAGTTAAGATTTGTAATACTAAACACACTCCCAATAATGAACCGAAGTTTCACATATAAGAAATATTAGCTGGCTCTGGTGAATCGACTATATACGAATTAACTAGTCTTAGTATCACATTATTTTTTAAAATTCTCATTTAATTATTAATTTATATAATTGTTTGACTAAATTTTTATAATTATGTAAAATAAATCATATATTTAAACATATAATCATTTATATAATATTTATTTTATTTGTGACTAAATTATTTTAAGAAGATCTTGATATTATTATCAATTAATTTGTTTAGTAGCTTGAAGGCGCTGCCTGTTTACTTGAAGCTTGCTTTTAGCAAAGGAGAGAGAGAAAAAAAGACTATTTGTGTTTTGCGAAACGCCGGAGGGTCTGACTTTATTCCTAATCTTTGCCTACTCTGACCTTAGCCTGCCTAATTTCCTCACCCTACTTAAGGCGTAGGTGCCACTTTTCCTAGCTGCGGACTATTCCTATAGCTAGGTATTGCCTCCCCTAAAAATTTAGAGTAGGTCGATTAAAGTTTAGCTGTAGGATGATCCATCAATATTAGTGGAGCAGTGACATTCGATCATCGTAACCCTTTTTTTTTTTCTTAAAATTTTCTATCCTTTTCGTTCTATTGACCCTGAGCTTATAATTAAAGTATAAGGCTTCCTATTTATCAACCTTTCATTATTAGATTGTTTTAGTGACGGTTACCCGATAGAAAGGGCCCGAAAACTAATAATAAGGGTAATTTTCTAAGGTAAAATCCCAAATATATACACTACGCAGCACGCAGCACGCAGCACGCAGCACGCAGCACGCAGCACGGAGCACGCAGCACGCAGGGAATTTGCACTTATTATGAAGGACTTTAAAGGAGGAGATACTTCCGCTTTATTATTAATTGATTTTCTTAACTGCCCATTATTGAAAAAGCCTGCAAAATTTAAACTTAAAATTAACACTTTTAATTCAATGTTTACACTATGACAATATTTTTTTATTTTATAATATTTATTGGAGGTTACATGCGGCTACCACACGCCCAACTAAATTCGCAGCTGGCCTTTTCTTTGTCCTTGGCCCTAATATATTGTTACCTTGATCTAAAGGTTAACTATAACTCCAATTGTGCAGCAGTATCTATAGGATTAGCGAAATTATAACCCTACAAACCGGATTTAGGGTGTTGTTGAAGAGATCGTATATTAACCGCCACTGAGCACAACTACCCTTCCAGGTTTTCTTATTAACTTTATTTAATGACACCAATTTTATTAATGAAGAGTTTTGCTACAAAAGGTAAAAATTTTTACCACGTTGCTTCTTGTTGGGTTGTAATTTGTTGACTTTATCTCATAATTGGAGCCTATCTAATAGACATTTATTGCTGCCGCCGTCCTTTCAGCCCCACCCTTTTTTTTACTTGTTTTTAGTTAAAGGAAGCCTACTGCAGCTGCCAATTCCACGGTACAAGGTAAAACCTTCAACCTACCCCTGACCTTCCTGTACTTACCTCTTATAAAATAGAGCCGCTACAGCGCTACGTTTAGCGCTACACAAAGGCTAGGTAATTATTTCTCCTAGGAGGCTATCAACTGTAACTACAGGTTGAACTTTTGTGGGTGGGCTCAAACCCTTTTAGGTCAGTGAGGTTGAGCTCATAGGTTATTTTTATAAGGTCGTAGCGGGTGGGCTCTGAGTGGAGGCTAAATTTATTTAATTAATTATAAATTTAATAAGGCATTATATCAAAGGCTACTAAAATACTAGGCACTAAAATTATTAAAGCAACACAAACTGGTAACAGATATAATCAACATAAGTCTATCAATTGATCATATCTTAGTCTAGGTAAAGTCGCTCTGACTAATACAAATAGAAAACAGAACAAACAAGTTTTTAAACCTAAAATAATAGCTTGTATATTTAAAAATGAATCATTAACAAATAATTCAGGGAAATTATAACCACCTAAAAATAATATTGCTGTAATACAACTAAATAAAACAATAGATGAATATTCTCCGAGGAAGAAGAACACAAAAGGCACAGAGGAATGTTCAGTCATGAAACCAGAAACTAATTCAGATTCCATAATAATTGCCCACAATTTTTTTTTTACTACTCACCCTTAATTAAAATTTATGAAATAAAATTTAATTAGGGGCGCAAGCGCGGCCATAATTTACTTAAAATTTAATCTTGGTATGAAGTTTATTTTACAGCGCTCCTTAGATCTACCAGGAAGGTCATCTACTTTCCTTTTTCCTTCTAGCCTTTCCTCTACTGCACCACCTCTGAGTAACGCTTCCGTAGCGTCCGTCTTTTAAAGAACGAGACCCTTCATACTATCAACTAGAGTGGTTGAGTAATAAAAAAACTAGAATATTTTTTTAAAAGCCGGTGGACTAATTTCCTACTTTTTTAAAGTGTTGGTGTGTGGGTGTGAAAACGGTAGAGGATTAGAGGGAAGGACTTACGCAAAGTAAACAACTTTAGGGAGTAAATGGTGCCGGGGAGACTTATAAAAGTATAGGAACATGATTGGTGCTAAGTCAGCAAAAGGAAACTAATTTACTTATTATTCTTTATGAATTATATTTATCTTTGTTGTAACGATTATACCCTTCTTTAGCTTTAGCTTAGCTTTAGATAAGGGGGTGTAGGGTTAAATTAATAAATTAATTTTAAGGTATAATAAAATTGACTTAATAATTATTTATTTTTTATCTTCCTTTACTTGTAAAGGTTTGGTAGATATGTGCTTTCGGAAATAGTATTTATTTTGGAAGAGTTTTTTAGATTTAATGTATTTACTAATAGTAGACTTATTTACACCTAACTCTTGAGCCAATACTACTTGATTTATAAATGTTTTAACTAAATCATTATTTATGTTGTATAAACCTATAGCTGTCTTGCTAAGAGATAAAGATATTTTTTTTTTAGAGATTGCACTATGGTTTTTATTATACATAGGATTTAATTTTCCAGGCTTACTTATTAATCTTAAAGCGTTTTGACTATGTTTTTTTCCATACATAGGATGAATTGCTTTATTAGATAATCTTAATTTCATTTTATTGATAGCTACTTCAGTGTGTTTATAACCCAACATAGATTTAGCATCTTTTTTAAAATTATATAAATCATCAAATGGAAAACTTCTTATGACAACTGTTTCGATATCAGTCAAAATAACAGAAGGATCGTTATGAAAATAATATATTACAAAAATAAAATTATCTATTCCATGTTTAGCAATAGCGCGTTGTAATCTAATATTAGAACTCACTCCTTTAAAATGATCAGTAAATCTATCAAATAAATCTTTACTTGAGCCAATATATTGTTTTTTGTCTAATACATTAATAAAACCATATACACCACCTACCTTTTTTAATTCGGTTCTGAAAGATTCGTTATTTAAAACATTAGATAATTTTGTATAAGTTTTTAAAGGTACTAATACTGGGGCAGAGCTGTATAAACATTCAATTGTTTCCGCCTGTAAACTTTTATTTTGTAAGAATAAAAAATAAATTAAAATTATAAAACATAAACATAGTAAACTAATTTTTTCCTTAATTTTGGCTTACCCCTCCCCTGCGTAGCGCGTAGCGCGTAGCGCGTAGCGCGTATGGCGTAGCGCGTATGGCGTATGGCGTAGCGCGTAGCGCGTATGGCCTATGGCGTATGGCGTAGCGCAGCACGCGTCCTGCTATGAGCGCAGGGCGCTCCTTTCCAGTACCCTTATTCTTTAATCTTTAGATAAGGGGTTGCGAGGCAGGTGCCAGCTTCCACCCGATCCTTTTAAAGGTAGTCTCCCTTGCCCTTTATAGTAGGAGGGCAACTTGAGTGTTAGCCTACTCCTTCATTCCAATCCTTTTTTCCCGCCCCACCCAGCCTTTTGGCTGGTAGCGTCACTTTTCCAGCGCTCGTTAGATGATCCTACGCAGGAAGGTTAAGCTTAGGCAGGAATAGGGATAAGGTAGGGTATATGAAAAGAGGTAGGCGGAAGCAAATATCGTCCTTCAACGATAGATTGACCTATATCATATTGAAATTATGTAACCTTATTTAATAATTTTTGTTTCAGCCTACTGCCTTAAATTTTCTTGTTTATTTAAACTATTTAAATAAATGTATTAAATATTAAATTATTCAAAATAACAAAAAGTACACTAAAAACAAGGAAGTATTCCAATGATTACGTATTGTCGATGAGGATAGTAAAAATAGTTTATTTGATATTTAAATTCATAAAATAAACTAAAATATTTAAATTTATTGTTTCCTGCTGATTGTCTAATTTCTTATATTATAACTAATTTATTTAGCCCCTAGCCTTGTTTTAACAAATTTAAATTTTAAATAGGCTAATAGGCTAGCTATGTTTGCAATTATTTAAATTTTATTAAGTATAAAAATAAATTAGGGGCCGCTACTTAGGTAATAAGAACTCTAAAGAGTTTCCAGCAAATAGTAATCTTTAAATTGTTTAAGATGTCTTAAACAAAAAGAGGCCGAATTTATAGAACTAGTTTTATGTTAAATTTTAATTCTAAGAATTAGTCTCAGCCTCTTGAAGATCAAATGGAGTACGTTGTGTCTCAGCTAATATAGCAATAAAATAAAAAATAAAAACAGGGAATAAAGGTACAATAAATCAGATAGCTTGTTGACTTTCAATAATTTTAGTAAAGTTTAATGATCCTGTTAATAAAATTATTATTAATATAGCTGAACTTAAGATTAATTCATAAGATATCATAGATGAAGTTGATCGAAGAGCACCTAAGAAAGCATATTTAGAGTTAGCACTTCATCCAGCAAATAACACACCATAAACCCCTAAAGAAGATAAAGCTAAAGTATAAAATATCCCTATTGAATAATCAGAGATAGCTAAACCTTGGCCAAAAGGAATAACAGCTCAACCTAATAAACTAAATATTAAAGTAGAAACAGGTGCTAAATAAAATAATATTTTATTAGAATGAGAGGGTATAATAGTTTCTTTAAGAATTAACTTCAATGCATCGGCAAATGGTTGTAATAATCCATAATATCCTACTGTGTCCGGACCTACACGTCTCTGTAACGCTGCGAGCTGTTTTCTTTCAATTATAGTCATAAAAGCAACAGCTAATAAAACAGGTAAGATAACACATATAACATCAATTAAATTAAAAATTCATGAACTAGTTTTTAAAGAAAAATATAAAGTTATCATTATTATTTGTTATTTTTTTATTTTCTCACTTATATTAAATATAATATTTTATTTTTATATTTTTTTTTATGGAAATACTGTTTTCTAATAAATTAACATTTTACCTAAAATTTTTTAAGAATTGGACTAAAACCTGCCTTGCTTGAGAAGGTTTACAGTTTCCCGATAACTAAAATGCTTAATATCCTACTCCATTCCCATTAAAGTTAGTAGTTCTGCCATTAAATTTAACATTGTTATGGAGCAGGTAGGTGTTAACGGGTGGTTTCATTCTTCAGTTGCCACTCCTTCCTATGCTTGGAGCGGAGGAAAGGCCTTATTTCTTTTTTTAGGAGGTAAAAGGCTAAATACAGAAACAAGTCAAGATATTAAATCAAGTAAAATATTTAATTATAATTACTTATATTATTATTATTATTAATTATAGTTTATTTGTATTATATTTTTATTGTTTACCGGCTAAACTAGATATCTTTTAATTAGTGCTGCCACTTTAGCCTAGTCCCTGTACAGGAGGAGAGGGTTCTCAGGTGACCCTTAATAAATTAATACCCTTTATCTCGTTTTTCACCATAGCATAAATTTCAAGGTAAAAGGGTCCATTAATTTAATTTAGTTTTAACCATAATACTTTCTGCACTAAAGCACTGAAAAATTACAGGCTACCTGTTCGCAAAACACCTCTCTGTACTCTGTACTCTGTACTCTGTACTCTGTACTCTGTACTCTGTACTCTGTACTCTGTACTCTGTACTCTGTACTCTGTACAGAGAGGTTAGGCAATAGGGTTAAAAACCACCACAATAGTAATATCATAACTGCAGCCTCGCTAACTAAAAGAAAAGAAAAGCCGTCTATAATTATTCTACCTAAGGTAAAATTTAAAACGCAGCAACAACCCTTTGCGGTCTATTAGGTTCAAACTAGCCCTTGACTGGACGTTAGGTAGGAAGGTAAAGTTATATGGTATAAGGACTTCCCGTCCAAGGAGGGCCCCATAAAAATAAATTTGTCTAGTACGATAGCAACTTTTTGGGAGCGAAGCACCCCTTTGGTTAGATTTGAATAGGATAATGATTGGAAAAGTAGATTGGTAGATAAGAATTAAGTGGTTTGGATAAACTAATTAGGATTTAGTAAAGCAGAGATGCGATTCAAAGGGTAAAAAGAACAATAACCTTTGTTAATTTATTAATTTAATTTGTTTACACTATAACAATTACTAATTAAATATTAATTTCTATTCTGTTTATTTACATAATAGATTTGATAAATTAGTTTTATTTTTTTAGACGTTCTGCTGCGTTCCTTGGTTAAGTTGATTATTTATTACGGAAAGTTATTAATTAGCGCAACTAAACTCAGAGAATCAACCCTAGTAATTTTGTTCTAGCTACCTTTCATAAAGAAGATAAAAGCAGCCTTACAACAAAAAAAAAAAAGAAAAAATCTCGCCTGCAATACGCGAACCTTCACCTCCCAACTTGCCGTCAATTATTAGGGTAAGTAAGGCGAGGGGGTATAGCATTTTTAAATTTTGTATTAAGTTATTGATGACTTTGATTTGCCTGTTCAAAATAACCTCCTTTATAGTCGTAAGGCAGGTGGCGGGATTTGCCAATATGATTCAAGAGGTTTTTACTTCTTTGCTGTGGCAATTATTTTTATTAGGCCGAGCTTGCTGCAGCAGACATAATTTAATATAAATATATTTATATTTTTTATTCTTATTTCATAAAGTGCCTAAGGCAGCATTATGTTACTTCTATTACTTTGTAATAGTACCAGCTACAGCTGTTTAATGAGTATAGAAGGATCAACTTTTTACATAGCTGCCTCGGGAGAGAATTGAACTCCCATATCTAAAGCTTCAGTTTAACGCTTTTACCACTAAGCTACCGAGGCTATATAAGTGAAGCTTTTAATTTTCTTTCTATATTAGGTTAGATTGAAGGGTTATTTGGAAAAATAAAGTTCAGTTTATCAGCCTTTTAATTTATAATAGCTAAATTACCTTATAAAGACGACACTTAGTACTCACTACTTCTAATTGACTAATTAGCCTACTGTCCTTTTTTGCCGCGGCGGAGCGGTGCGCAACCGCGAAACGCGAACCGCGAAGCACTACGCGCTACGCCATACGCGCTACGCCATACGCGCTACGCGCTACGCGCTACGCGCTACGCGCTACGCACGCAGGGGTAATTTTCAAGGTAAGGGTGGAAACTATTCTTTCATTATAGCCAGGCTTAAAGCATCTATATTTAATCTTATATTAGATTATTAGACGGATAATTTAAATTTTACTCCTACATAAAACTAGGAAAGGTTAACGGCCCAAACTAACCAGGGTGAGTATATTTTTACCCCACCCTGCCTCATTTAATATATTTAATCTTATTAACTAATTATTAATAAAAATATGAGTTGATCAGATTCGAACTGAGATAGTCCATTACCAAAAAATGGTGTTTTTCCAATTAAACTACAACTCAACTTGTTGTGTGCAAGTAAGAGAGAGCCGAAAATTGGACTCGAACCAATTTTTATTTCTTACAAGGAAATTGTTTTCACCAGGTAAACTATTTCGACATAATTACAAATTACCAGATTCGAACTGGTGATATCTACTTGGAAGGTAGATGTTATAACCAATTTAACTAAACTTGTTTACATAGTTCCCTTCTGGAGTTGAACCAAAATTTGTACTTTAGAAGAATACGGTTTTAACCATTAAACTAAGGAAACTATTTATTTCTTTATTTTTAAGCCAAAGAAGAATTGAACTTCTACTTAATCCTTATCAAGAATTTATTCTAACCATTAAATTATTAGCTTAGTACAAGAATGGGGCGATTTGAACACCCACGAATGATTTTGGAGATCATCATACTACCATTATATTACATTCTTATTTTTTATGGCCACTTATCTTTATTTGATAGGCGAGATAGATTGTGGTTGATAATTGATATTTACTCTGCCAACAACAACTACTACGTACTCCAACCTTATAACTATTAAGGATTTGCCTTACCTTTGATTTGTAAGGTCTCCCTCTCATTTCCACCTATTAAATAAAAATAATATCATGATTTACTCCCACCCCCCAAAATTTATTATCCTCTTCTTAAACTAATACTAAAGTAGTACCACTTTTTGATTGGAATTGGCCTTAATTTGATTTCATTAATAGCGCAAAAGAAGGCTTAATTATTTGCACTATTTTTATATTATGATACCCCCTTAGTTGCTTACCTTTATTTTATTAATTTAATTTATTTATTTATTTATTTATTTATTTAAGAGCTAGCTCTTATTTTAACTGAAGTTATATTGGTTGATTATTTGAAGGTTAACTACTCTAAGGAAGGTTAAAACGAGCCATTACAGATTTGAACTGAAACTTTCCTAATTGACAATTAGACGCTCTACCTATTAAGCTAATGGCTCTAATAATAATATTATTATATTAAGTTATTTTTTATAAAAAAATAACTTCTTTTATTTATTTTTAATTGGAATTATTAACTAATTATAGTACCTAGCTTTATTTAGGAGGTTATTCCTTAGCAAAATTACCCACCCACTCTTTTAAATTTAAAAAGGGGCGCTTCGCACCGTTGACATTTTCTAGTTTTGCCTTATTTATTAACCACTGATTGATATTATTCAATTTTAAATAGGTATACTGGAATAGGAGAGCCTGAAAAATAGAAGGTATTTTAAGTCAATCACGCAGTTTCTTTTTGGGGTAGGACTCTGGCGACTGAGCTAGCTGAAATTTAAGTAAATTACCGAGGAAAAGCTCCATCCTCATGCTACTTTATCAGAAATGTATTGACCTTACTATATATTGAAATCTTCTGCACCTACTACTTCACTGACTAGCTTTTTAAGGAGAGTCAGACCTTACTTTTACTATGCTATAAGGTGGGAAAACGAATAATAAATAAAATGTAATCAAAAATAAACCAAGGAAATGCTACAACTAAAATTTATAATAAGAATAAATTTAAAAATTTAGGCATCAAATGGAATTGAACCATTGAAGAAGTAATTAACAGTTACTCGCAATAACCACTCTGCCATGATACCTTTATAAAATCTTACAACTTTTAAATTACTTAAATAGAATTGTACTGCCCTTTATGTTAATGGTCGGTGCTTTACATTCTTGATTAGGCTTCCTCCAAAATTTTAAATAAAATTACTGTTAAAAGTTTTTACAAAACCTTTTCGCTGCTTTAAGCACTTCTCAGCCATAAAAACTCTTCCTATTAAAAAAATTTACATTTTTAATTTATATATAGAATTTAGGGCCATAATTTATAAATAATAAATAATTTTCGATTTTCAATAAGAAATTAGCCTGTACTTTTTAGACTTTTACGTAATTTCTACCTTTTGGAAATTAAATTAGGTTTTATTTAGGTAGATTATTTTTCAAGAGGTTAGCTCTACTCTCCCATACAGGTTTGGTGGAAAATTATCAATATTATTTTGTAAAATTATTCTAAGGTTTCTTTTGTTAGTATGGATCAGATTATTAGTATAATAACTAAAATTTAACCTACTATAATTGGGAGCGAAGCACCCCTTTTATATTTTATGTCACCTCTTTTAAAGAAGGCGGAGAGTTAGCAGTGGTACTCTCGCTCTTTTAAATGAGGGTTAATATACCCTTACATATAAATTGTTAAAATTTTATTAATTACGGGGTAGGCGCGATTCGAACACGCTCAAGCTTCTACCCAAAAAAAGTAACCAACCAATTAGTCGTCTACCCCCCTTTATGTTTTAAAATCCTTCTTCTTTTATGATTTTTAAAATAGATATTTTTGTATTTCCAGCTTCTATAAGCAAAATGGCTACAATGGTTACAACCCTTCTTAGATTCTTACCTTTGGTAAATTTATTTTAGCCTTTCTGAAACTCACAAATTTAGGGGAAGGAAAAATATCTTAAAGTAAGACGGCTAGCGGGCTTTAGCTCCCTACCATTTAGGTTTTAAATATTACCTTTCCTTCTTAAATTTAGTCAGTGAGAGATTTAATTGGACATTAGTAAAATATAATTTTTTTAATTTTCCCACTTCTAAAACACCGTAGAATGGATTAACGAAGTTAAAGGAGTTCTACTTAACAGAAAGTTAAGGCAGAATTTAGGTAAAGCAATCGCTATTTTGGTAGTGCATTCTTTAACCACGAGAGTGGAACACCTTTTACCATAACCTATTTCTAATAGTTTAACTAAGACCTCTTAAATTTCGTACTTATAGATCATAAATCATTACTATTTACTCTGATTAATTAACTATAAATCTCTTTTTATAAGTTTCAAAATTTAAGTTTAGTAAACTTGGCTATGGTTATATTTTCTACGGTGTTTTAGATCCGATTCTGCATCTAACCACGGAAAAAGGGGGAGCTAAAGCATGATTATAGTTAAAGGAAATAACCTTAGCCAAGCAACATCATCAGTTCGACTCTGATTAATCAACTCAAAAGGAAAAGAATTCCGTTCCTGGTAAGGGCAGTAAGGTGGTTATAATAATGCTGGTAAGAGTAAAAATGAATTATTTAAAGGCTGAGCTAAAGCACGCACCCATAAATTTAATATTAAGTTTACCTCCTTATGTTGATAGTTAATTAACCAATTATCTTAGTAAAGTCATTCAGTTGGGGGTGCTTAGCGATCACAGAGAAGGGGTTAATATTATTTAATAAAAATTAAATATTAAAATTGTTTATACTATTAAAATTTCCGGTTAGCTACAAATAAAGCAAAAGTTAAAACAATAATTAATTGGGTAAAATCATTATTATTTTCATTAAAAATAACAGAACTAAAAATTAATGATAGGAGGAATAATAAACCAATAGTAAAATAAAGTGCATATGTAGTTATAATTCCTGTATCTAATTTAGAAATATCTTTACTTATAGAATAAAGTAATTCACTTAAACCATGAGGTCCAACTAATTCTATTGCCCCTCTATCAATTTTTTTAGAAATACCATAACCTAAATTAAATCCTTTAGAAAATATATAATTATTATAAATGATATCGAAATAATATTTACCATTTAAAAAACTATATAATTTTTTTATTATAGGATATTCTGTATAAATTGAGATTATATTAGGTGTTTTATTATAAAGCGTTAATGCTAATAAAACACCTGTAAAACTTAAAATAGATGGTAATAATTTTGTTAATAAATTTATAGAATATTCAGCTTCTATTAGAGTTATATTGTTAGGATGAATGAATAAAGAATTTCCGAAATAATCAGAACCCATTCCTACAAACATATCCGAAAATAAATATCCAAAAAATATACTAAATAAAGATAAAATCACTAAGGGTATAATTACTGCTAAATTAGATTCATGGGAATTTAAATAAGATTGTTTATGCCCATTTGGTTCAGTTAAAAAAACTAAACTTATTAATCTAAAACTATAAAAAGCAGTCAATCCAGCGGTTATAGACCCTAAAATATAAGCATACATACCATTAAATTTATATTGCCCATAAGCTAATTCTAAAATTAAATCTTTACTATAAAATCCTGTTAAGAATGGTGTAGCTAATAATGATAAAGTACCTACTACCATTACTGAATAAATGAAAGGTAAAAATTTTATTAAACCTCCCATTCTTCTTACATCTTGTTGATCGGAGAAAGAATGGATAACAGCACCAGCAGCTAGGAATAATAACGCTTTGAAGAAGCTATGATTACATGTATGAAATAAAGCCACATTATATTGAGATAACAACTTAAATTTTTTTCTTGTTTATCGTAATTACTTTCTCCTGGCCCAAGTAAATTATAATTTTTTTAATATATTTTAGCCAGGGTAGGTGAATAATATTTTTTTATTTTTGAATTAGGACTACTAAATTAAAAAGTTAAATTACAATATGCTTAAAGACCTAGTTTATATTGAAGAGTAGGATAAATATAAGGTAAAAGAAAGTTCCCTAACTTTATAAACTTCTTTGAGGGTATATTATAATATACCCTCTATTAATAAGGTGCGTTGGTTGTTTTAACTAAATAAGAATTAATATTAAATTTTATTAATAAAATAGATTGCAACTTTTTAGTCTCATCTAAAGTAAACCAATTAGTTGATATTACTATTCGAGAAGTGTGTTTATCCCAACCACCGTCACCCATAATTAAGAAAGCAAAAGCTAATGGAGTAAATAGTTTTTCAAGATTAGAAGGTAATTTTTTAAATCTTTTACCAACTAAAATATAATATCACTCGTTATATATATTAGTAAAATAAGGTAAAGTTAATGTTTGAAAAGAATATACTGGTTTTTCTTTTTTACGCTGTATGATAAGTATGTCACTTAAAACTAATTTAAAATCAAAGCACATCTGCCATACCTTTTTAGTTAATTCTTCATGAGTTTGTTGAATACCCATTAAAACATGTTTTCCGTTAAACCGAAGTGTAGCATCGGATAAAAGCAAACCACAAACAACTTGATCCAATCATTCAGGTACATTTTTAGACACTTCATGTTTATCCTTATCTGCCATATAGTTTCTTCTTTTTTTAAAGGAATTACCATTACTGAAACTTTCAGATAATTTATTATTAGAAGAGGAGTTAACATTATGAAGTGTAACAGTTAAATTAAAACATTGTAATACACCTACATTTACTTCATTTAAAAAGTAGTTTAAAAATATAAAAAATATAAGCAACTTGATAATTAGTTAAAAATCAAGCCGGACTTTATCTTTTTTCTTAATTAAAAATAAATTAAAATCATAAGAAATTCTTACGTAAAGTCTCTGAGGTATTAAATTGAACCGGCTTATTATTATAATAATAATTAAATTTAACATAATAATAATATGTATAATTAGAAATTAATATTTAAGCATATAGTAATTTTTAATGTCAGCCAATATTTTTTAACCGACAGCCATGACCATATACCCGAGTTGTGATATGGTACTCATAGCTATTATTCTTTTTAAATCATTACTTACTAACCCTGTTGAAGCAGCGACAAAAGCAGTTGTAGCTCCTACTAGAGTAATAACTAATAAAGCTGTTGGACTATATTCTAAAATAGGTGAGCTTCTTAGTAGTAGGTATAATCCGGCCGTAACCAAGGTTGCTGCGTGCAATAACGCTGATACTGGAGTAGGGGCCTCCATAGATCCAGGCAACCAACTATGTAAAGGTATTTGAGCAGATTTTGCTGAAGCACCTCCAAATAATAATAAAGCTATAATAGTTATAGCTGTTTCATTTAAATAAGGTACTAAAGAGAAAATAGTAGAATAGTTTAAAGAACCCAATAAAGCAATAATAGCAAAAAAACCTATACTTAATAACATATCACCTTGTCTGTTAACCGTAAAAGCCAAGATTGCAGCTTTATTAGCTTGTACTCTTGTGAAATAAAAGTTAATTAATAGATAACTAACCACTCCAATTGCTTCTCACTTAATTAAATATAGAGAGAGTATTTTAATAAATATTTTAAATAAAGCTATAATAACTCAGCCTTTAATGTAAAACGGTTGGTTAAACAAACACAAGGCTGGGTTGAAATAAAAAATTTAAATTATATTTTATGTAACATAGTATAATGAATGTAGGGTAAAACTATGGTTTTTAAAGGTATTTCTTGTTTTACTGGAATAACTATGACTCATTGACCTGGATATTTTACGTATGTTTAAGTTCTAAGCTTAAAATTTAATTTTAAAGCTTCAGTTAGTAATAAAATTTCATTATATGTATACGATAGAGTATACATATGAGTTTCATTATTAGAACCCTTTCCACCGTCATCACAAATTCAATATGCTAGTACTCTAGCATTTAATAATTCTATAATATTATCAGGTATAATTTTTTTACCGTTTTTATAGAATAAGTCATAATAATAATTAAAACAAGGGAACACCAAAGTTTTAAAATGAATACTAGAATAAACTTTACCTGTACGTTTATCAGCCTTACGAAAACTAACTTTAGGTCCTTTACCAGATAAATCATAAAAATGGCTAAATATATGCATTAAATAGGAAGCATGATTAGGAAAAGTTTGATCAAAACGTAAGCGCGCATTCTTATAAGTTTTACCTCACTCTAAACATGCATCACCTAATATTGTACCAATTAAAATATCCTTTTGAATATCTGTTAACTTAACATTCTTTTTAAAATCTTTGTTAAATAAAGTCGCTCTATTATTATTACTTAATTTTATAGAATGTAAAAAAGCTAGTGTGTGTTCCTCACATAAACTATGCTCTTTAACTATATTTAATATATTAACATCAGAAGGATAAAATTCTCACTATATTAAGAAACTAACTTTAATTAGTTTCTAGGACTCTTTTTTCAAATTTTTATTTAAATTGTTTGTAATTTTTCCTTACCTCTTTTGCTTGTGCTCCTGCGGTGCGAGTAAGGAAAACAATAAATATTATAACTTGCTTTACGTATTAGTCTCTGGGGTAATTACTTACCTGCTAATTATCCATTTAAACATCATTAAGATTTTAACTTTAACTACCTTAAAGAAAAGGTAAAGATAAATTAAATAAATAAATCCCTAATAAAGTACTTAAAGCTTTAGGAACTTCTAGCGTATGGTAAAGATATCTATATTTTCATAGATTTAGGCTGAGAACAACCTAAGAACATCACAAAATAATTTCCTCCACATATTAATACCAACATTCCAAAAGTGAAGGCTGATAAATAAGAGAAGAATCTTTGAATATGGGGGTCGGCAGATAAGTAGTCTATACTATAAATATGGATTAAAGTTGAACAATATAAAACGGCTAAACCTAAAGATATTGTTAATTGATCAAAATAGAATTCTCAATTTATTGTTAAAAATTCTGAGTTTATTCAACTACCCAAATTTATATATACAGGGGAACCACTTAAACAAACCTCATAAAAGGCTAGAGTCATAAATAAAGATGAAATAAATAAAGTTGTTATTGTTAGTATTTGAGATCCTGTTATTCCTATTTTTCTACCTAAAAAACCTGCAGATAGTGAACCTAATAAGGGTAAAATAATAATTAATAAATACATTTTGTTTATGTTCTTAACGAAATTGTTCCTTTTAATCTATAATGAGCAACAAGAATACTTAAACCTATAACAGATTCTGCACCTGCTATCGATATGATAAATATGCTATAAGTTTGTCCAATACTATCATCAAAACCAAAAGAACTAATTAATATTAAAAGCGTTACCGCTAATAACATTATTTCAATTGCAATGATCATTAAGATAATATTTTTTCTATTTAAGACAAATCCTAAAATACCAATCAAGAATAAAATTAAGGCAAAAGTCATAGTTTAAATATTTTGTTTAGACTAAATAGTTGTTTGATAAATGAATACACGTTTAAGTTTATATTTTAAAAAAAATTTAATTAGATCAATTACTAGTTAAATAGTTTTTTTTAATTTTTTTTATTTTAAATTGTGTATGCAAAGTTTGAGTTAACGATAGACTACCCCCTGCTGCTTCCTACTTTTATTAGCCCCTAATTGAAAAGCTAAAGCTAAAGCTAAAGCTAAAGCTAAAGGTAATGGTAAAGCTAAAGCTAAAGGTAAAGCTAAAGCTAAAGCTAAAGGTAAAGCTAAAGCTAAAGCTAAAGCTAAAGCTAAAGAGGGATTTGCCATAGTTCATGTTAGCCTATTTTTAGCCCATTTTTCTCTCCTAAGGAGAAAGGCGGCATCCTTATTTGCCTTGAGTGAGCCGCAGAGTTCTAATTATCTTACTCTTGTTTTTTTTTTGAAAAGGAGGGGTGGGGTTAAATTAATTTATATTGTATAATAAAGTTGTTACTGAGGGATGCAGTGAATCTAATATAATGTTAGGTCAGATACCTAATAAAACAGCTGGTATTAAAAGTGAAACTAGTAGAAAAAATTCTCGTCTTGTCACATCTTTTAAAGGATTTAGAAGAGGATAATATGAACCGTAGGAAATTCTGTTATATAAAAATAAAGAATAAATTGCACTCAAGACTATACCTGAGGCTCCTAAAGAAGCAATTATAGGACTTCTTTCAAATATCCCTATTAATGACATCTGTTCTCCTAAGAAATTAAGAGATAATGGAATACCTGTATTAGCTAAAGTAAACATGAAGAATAAAATTGTGAAAAGAGGCATTGTATTAACTAAACCTCTTATACTTATTATATTTCTAGTGTGGGTTCTATCAAAAATAACTCCTCCAACACATATGAATAAACCAGGAGAAATTAAACCATGAGCTATACCAAAAAGAATTGCTCCTTCGATTCCTATTATTGAGTTAGAAAATAATCCTAAAACGACAACGCCCATATGAGCAATCGAAGAATAAGCAATTAATCTTTTTGTATCCTGTTGAATTATAGTTGAAAAAGAAGAGTAAATTATAGTAATTACAGCAATAGTTTGAACTAATGGACTTAAGTAATAACTAGCATCCGGTAATATATTTATTAGAACTCTTAAATAACCATAAGTACCCAATTTTAATATAGTTGCAGCTAAGATTATAGAACCTGATAAAGGTGAATCTGCATGAGCTTTAGGTAACCATATTATAAAAGGATAAAGAGGAGTCTTCACTGCTATTGCTATGAAAAAACCAAATCATATAATTATTTGATAGTCTAAACTAATGTCATATAAAGAAATTAATTGGAAGTCTGTTGAACCTATATAACTGTTTATCATAAGTATACTTAATAACATTGGTAAACTACCTGCTAAAGTGTATAGAAAGAATAAAAAAGCTGATCTAAATCTATCATCACCATGACCATATATAATTATTACTATAAATAAAACAGGTAAAACACTTTCGAAAAATACATAGAAGAGTAATAAATCTAGAGAAGTAAAAGCACAAATTTGTAAACTTTCTAAAATTAAAATAGATAGTAAAAGGAATTTTAAATCTTTTACATTAGAATAATTTGATAAAATGGCTATGGGGGTAATAAATGTTGTTAATAATACAAAGTAAATGGAGATTCCATCTATTCCAAAATTTAAATGATATAAATTTAAATGAGTAAAATCTGAAACAAATTGAAATTGAGTATTATTAGAATCAAATTGATATCAAATGAATAAAGAAATGAAGAATGTTATTAAAGATGTAGTTAAGGCTATTTGTCTCATTTGATTACTGTCTTCTTGTATTGGTAATAGAAGTATTGAACCTAGAATTGGTAGTAGAATTAGTAAAGTGATCATTTATTATTATTAAAGAATTGTGGGTATTGTTAATTTACAATTTTTCACAACTACTTAACTAATTCAACAAAGGGTAGAATCATAAGTAGTGTAACTATTAATTAAAGTATTAATATTTTTACAACCATATTTTCTAATTAAATAAAGGGTTTATATTTTATCCTGCCTATCTTGGATAAAAGTAAGACTAAAAGGTTTTAACCTTACTCTTTTAATGAATTTAGAATGGAAATTTTATGCTTAAAAGCTTCTCTTTTATATAATTTAAAAAAACTTAATTTAAAAGGGGCGCTTCGCACCATAAAAGAAAAAAATAATAATAATTATAAAAAAAGAATAAACAAAAACTGACTTAAATTGACTTATGATAATTAACAACAGCAAGAAACTAACCCTCTCTGTACAGCTGTACAGACTCACCTTTTTATAAATGAAGAACTAACTTTTTTTTTTGAAACTTTTCTGCCCTCTATTTACCTAGTCCGGGACTGCTTCTTAGCATTAGTGCACAATTGTTGGAGAGGCTAGTTTAAACCTTTAAAAGAAAAGAAAAAGGTGACTTTTTTGCACCAGGGTTATAATGCGCAAGATCCACATTTTCTAATTCCCCTCAATTTTCCCTAATCTAACTTCTAATTTACTTTTAATATCATCATCCCCTGCTTCTACCACTAAGTGAGCGAGAAGGTCAGTACCGAGAGTTTTTTTTTTTCGCACTGTTATCACCCACTACTGTTGAATACTCTCTTTTGTTAATTCCAAACGTTCTTCTTCTACTTCTTTTTTTACCCAGATCTGTAACGTTGTAGCTTGCGTTTACATATTTTCTATCTATAATAACCGTAGAATTAGAATTATCCGTATCTAGTTTTACCCTCTCCTCATCTTTAAAATAATCCAATGAAAAATCAATTTACTTAAACTAAATTCAACTTTTCAAATCAACCACTCAATCATCTCAATTCGAAATAAAAATAATATAACCAGAGACGGCCAATACCATATCAGATTTCTTACTTAACCTTTAAAGAATAAAGTAGTATAAATAATAAGTTTTTCATTATAAGAAATTGCGCGAAATCTGAAGGGACTAAAGAGCAATATAATCCTGAGGATGGACTCAACTCAAAGCTCCCTTTTCTTTCTCGAGAGGCAAAGGTTAAAAGGTCGTGGCAGAGAGAGGGACAGATTTAGTTTCCTTATTGAGTAGGATGCGAATCGAACACACTACGGCTAATGCCCATAAGTTTACAGCTTACTCCCTCAACCATTTGGGTCCCTACTCTTAATTGTTAGCCTATCACTCAAAGAAACTTTTCCATAGTTCTTTTTAAGAAAGGCCTTTAAGATAAATATGACAATCTTTAACATCAAGTTTATTTATAAATTAGTACTGCTAAACTTAAAAAAAATTTAATTTAATTTAATTTATATTTTATTATAAATCATATCTCACGATATTTACATTTGCAGCCTATCTAGAAATGTTCTATTTCTTAATTAACGATTTTAAACTTTTAAAATAATATTATATATTTATTATTAAAACCATCCTTTCTGTTCTTACCAATCCGACCTTTAAAAAGATAGGGTTGGAGACCATTTAGTTGGTTAATATATTCTATAAAGATGAGAAATAGATTTTACTATTAATTTTTTTAATAAATATTATAATATATAAAAAAAGATTCGTTTTTTAGTATCTAGAGGTTAGATTCTTGCTTGATATACATTCAGCACTTATCTATTATGTTTGTGGCTACCCAACTATGCGTTAATTTATTATAATCCTTAACATATTACTTTTTACCTAAGTTAGGCTTTAGGCGCTAAACAATAGGGTTAAACATAAAAGTTTTATTATAAAGGATTTTTCCCTATTTTCTAAAGTTATTTAAAAATTTTGGGTCCCTGACAATAAATTTATACAATTGGTACACTAGAGAAACACAGCCTATTGATCCTTTCGTACTAGAAGGTCTGCCCCTTTTTACTAATTTTCTCTACAAAAGATAGGGTCTATACTGACTTACGTCGTATTAAACCCAACTCACGTACCTCTTTAATCGGCGAACAGCCGAACCCTTCCAAGATTCTTCCCCCGGAGGATGAGATGAGTCGACATCGAGGTGCCAAACCACCGAGACAATGTGTACTCTCGTCGGTGATCAGCCTGTTATCCCTAGCGTAACTTTTATCTATTTAGCCCCGTCAATTCCATACTTTAACGAGGGATCACTATGCCCTACTTACGTATCTGAGCGACTTATAGGTCTTTCAGTTAAGCATGCTTACCGCCATTAAACTCTGCGCAACCCTTCATTGGTTGATTGTTCTCCATACAATTTCTAGCTATACCTTAATTTAAATTTGTTTTTTTAGTTAATCTAATTTCTTATTCTTAATTTCTAGTGAGAAATTAGAATTTAGAATTTAGATATTTTAAATTGGAACGATGAATTTTAATTTTTAATTTATAAAACATTTTTTTTTTAATTAAAGATCTTCGTTTACAGACTCCTGCAATAAAAGCAAGCTCCCCTCAAAACTGAGTGAGGGACTGTCACAATTAGCGGAAGTTTCCTTTTTTAAATTTACCTTTTTCCTTTTCCACCTAGGTAGAGTGATGTTACCACTTTTTAATAAGTGATAAATACTGAAATTGGGTTTTATTGATGCTGCCCTACTCCCCGACGTGCTAAAGCTCCCCGACTAAAGGTCGTTTGGCCTGAGGTCGCACTAAATTAATTAGTGGTAGGTTCCAGCGTCAGACAATTAAAATTTTATTAAAAAAATAATACAATAATTTATTTATTTAATTTGTGAAAATAATTGGATTGTACTTTGCTACTCTATTAAAGACGACCGCCCCAGTCAAACTGCCAATTAGTCAACTCTCCCTCTTTGTGATTACTTAACAATACTGACATTGATAACACAAAATAGGTTAACAAATACCCAATCTTAATCATAAGGTTTTCACTTTTAGTCTATCGACAATCCCTATTCTCTAATCATTTAGATTGTTCTAGATACCTGTGATAACTAACTACAGTAGAAGCTGCATAGGGTCTTCCCGTCCCTTTGTAGAAAGCCAGCATCTTCACTGGCAATTCAATTTCACTGAGCAAGTTGTAGAGACAGTGAGACCATCGTTACATTATTGATACCGGACCACATTTAATGGCCAAATGATTTTGCTACCTTAGGATCCTCATGGTTAAGACCGCTATTAACCAGACTTTCAATTAGTCACATTTTCAATGACCTCTTTTATATTAATGGCATCGAGCAAATTTCGACCAATATACTATGATTTTCATCTTTGCATTGATCTGTGTTTTTAGTAAACAGTCGTGGCCTCCGATTTTCTGTCACCATACCATTCTAAAATTTATAAATAATTCCGAATAAATAAATATAATTTTTAAAAACAGTAGGCACCTCTTCTTGTAAAACTTATGAGGTATTCTTGCCGAGTTCCTTAACAACTTTTAGCTCTACGCCTTAGTATACTCTACCTACGAACCTGTGTCGGTTTAGGGTACGGTAGTGTTATTTTATAACATTTTTATAAATTTATAAAATCTAAAATATATCTTAATTTTACTTCGCAAGCGAGAGACAGACCTACTGAATAGAGGCACTTCTAAGCTTCAAAGATTCCTGCAAATATTTCTCCTAAAGAACAAACGCAGTGTATTTTCTTTTAATTTGTCTAATACTTATTCCAAGGTTAGTTTAATTAAAATTTTTTAATTGTTTATTATTTTTAATTATACTTTATGGATGATTCCTTCTACCTTTAGGAAAGGTAGTTAATTCAACCACAGCCTTAGATTTGCAGAGCCGCTTCTTCCTTTAACGGTTGGTTATAGAAGTAAAAATCGTATTTAAAACAAGCCCAATAAATATTGACAGAGTAAAATATAAATATATTTACAATTCAGAATAAAATAAATAAAAAAATATATATATGATATTTATCTTAGTCTTTTAATTAGCTATTATTTAATTAAAAATAATAATAAATTAAGGTAATAATTAGTTAAAATTTAAGTTTCTAATTTCGGTTTAGTATTTTATCTTCAATATTCAAAAAACCATTAAGAATCAGGTTTACTTCCTACTTAACTGAAGACCCTTCCTCACCCTACCCCTTTTATCTTTATTTGAACAACACCAATCGCTCACTCTCCCTACGGCTTTACGAAAAAATAGTGGCAGAACTTTTATGTGGTGGTAGAAGTGGAAGAGAGTAAGGCTTAAAATTTAAACTAATAATTTTATTTATATGAAAACTAAAAAATTAACCAAACGCAGCAAAGCGAGAATATTAATTTAATACTTTTTAATACTTTGGGGTTAAGATACACCCTCTCAAGGCTGTAATAAAGAGCAGCCGTACTAAGCTAACCTAGCGAACTTTTAAAAGCCGGCAACAGCCGTTAACGCAGGACAATTATAGCATAATTAGCTATATTTAGCTTCCTCTGATTGAGAGAATGAGAACTTTTAAATTAAATAAAATTAACTCCTTAAATTGGTGCAAGGTAATTATATACACCTCTTTATTATAAATTTAATAAAGTCCATTATTTTTATCCTTCCAACTTTAAATGGCGATGAAAGGATGGAGACTGGGCCTTTACGGTTCTACGTATTAGCCCTATCTTTCCTTATCAAATATTAACTAAATAATTGTGTCTACCTACTTTTGAACAAGTAAGTCCGACTATTTTAAAGATTAACTAAATTTAATTAATCAAATAAATAAATAAAATTAGCCTAAAACAAATATTATTTTCTTGGTCCCAATAAAATTTTATTTTGGACTTTCTATAATATACTCATCAGCCATAACTTTGGTTATAGTCCTTAGAGGCCGCATTAACACAAAATGATTTAACCTTTTATTGTAACCCTTTCGTTTTCGGCGAGAAGAATTATATTCTTCTTTTACGTTACTCATGTCAGCATTCTCTCTTCAGTTGCCTAAAAAATAATGAAACACTATTTTATAAATAGATTGACTGAATGTTCTACTACCTAGATAAAGAATAAACATTTAGCCCTAGCGTTAACGACAACCCTTTATATCCCTCCTTTCTATCCTTTGTAAAAAGATATAGTAGTGGTTGGGGGTTAACTTTTAATAGGAAGGGTAAAATTTATAAATTCAATATCAACACGATATCGGTTGATTGTTTAAGACCCGTTAAATTTTCGGCGTAACAAAGCTAAAAACTGTTGATGCGTTGTTACATACGATCATTATAAGTAGCGACTACCAAGCTCACTTCACAACTGTATAAGATTTTGTCACGTCCTTGATTTTCACTTAACAATCTATTTGGGCAAAATTAAATTTAACATATTTAGACTAATATTAACTATATCAGCCCGGCAACTTCTGCTACTTGCTGCACTACTAGCCTTGCGCACAGGAAATTCGTTGAGGGGTTAATTTATATAATTTTTCTCAATCGTTTAGACTAAGAGACCGGAAAGTCTTTTTCTACTTCTATTTCTTCTATTTCTTCTTTAAAAAATTTTCTTTGGCTATTCATACCTTTTGAAATTTGTAACATTTTTTGTCGTCCTTCTTCTGATTCATATATTTTGAGATCGGAGTATTCAATTAAACTTTTTCAATCTTCAAAATCTAAAGCCTTAGTGGTATATAAAGGATATTTATTAAAAAAAGGAATTATTTGACTTTTATTCATACTTCTAGTATTTACTTCAAAAGTAATAACAGAGTTAAGACCCTTTTTGTTCCTTTTTTTATAGTAATCAAAGGCTGATTCAAATGATCCGTCTACAGATAAAGGATATAGTTTACCTCCACCAAAATATTTTACTAATAAAGCCATAATATGGTAATCATGAACATTTTGATATATAGCAAAAGCACATACGTTACTATTTCCTGTAGGTCTAATGTGAAAGTTAAAATTACCTTCACCATCGGCAAAAGATTGAATTCACTCAGGTACTAATTCTATTTTTTTGCTTTGATCTTTACTATATTTCCATTTATCTAAAAAAGTTCGTTTAGTATTCATTTGACTTACAATTTCTTTAATCTTTTTTAAACCTTCTTCCTTTAAATGTTCACCTGATTCTATAAGTAAAATTACTTTTTTAAAATCCAAATAATTTAAATGTTTAGATGTAACTAAAGGATATTTATCGAAATGTGGAATCACTAAATTAATTATGTCCTTTAAATTACTTATTTTATATCTAGATACTGATTGACTTTTATTAGAAAAACTTATAGAACCTTTACCTTTAAAATACTCTTTAATTGAATTTAATAAGTTTATTGAATTAGAATGTTGTTTAATTTCGGCTGAAAAAGTTACAGAATATCCTAATTTCATTTTTTTATTTGAATAAATAGAAATATTAAAACAACCTTCACCATCATAATAGCCAGTAATGTTCCAGGGCCGCAAAGGATATATTTCGTTATTAATTTTACTTATATTTTGTATTTTTTTCATTACTTAGTTTAGTTTTATATTCTAAACCCATATCCCATCCACCCTCGGTAATTATAGTACAAAAATATAAAAAAATATTAATTTTGATCTATATCTTATATGTTAAATTTATTTTGGACTTTGTCTTTATTTTATATTAAATAAAACGATTTACGTAAAGTCTCTGAGGGAATTGTACCCTACAATTTTCTCTATTAATTCTAGTGCCTAATTTTATACGAATTAGGTTATCACTACTGCATCTGCAGTAGATAATATTAGAATTATCAAATATGAAGTTATGAGATAATAATATCTATTTATATTTTAGAGGGTCATTGTAAATAGTAAATTTGGAATCTGTTAAATTTAATTAACTAGATTAGGCCCTATTAATATAATTAATTTTATATTTATAGTTCGATTGACCTTGATCTGTGTTCTCGGCTGTTTCCGTCTTGACTACTCAACTTAGCATGAGCAGTCTGAATATCTACTATCAATTTATGTAATTTCGAGTTTCGCTTCCAAAGGTAAGATTTTAACATCCCCTCAACCTAAACGCCAAAAAGATTTATGAATGTAATAAATATTATAACTTATTAAACTCTTTTTTTTGTTTGGAATTGCCTTTCTGTACCTCCATAAATCTCTTTTTGTAGATGTCATACTAAAATATGTTTCGGTAGAAAACCAGATAGCACCAGGTCAGATTGGCATTTCACCGCTTACCTAAACTCATCGGAGAATAATGCAACATTCACCCGTTCGATCCATTATAATCTGGTCTAGGTAAGATCACCTGGCTTCGGGTCTAATAAAAGTAACTAATCCAACACTACATTATAATTAAATATATATTTTCATTAGAAAGATTGATTGTTTAAATTTTATTTGTTAGGTTTATTTTATATTTAATTTGATAGTTTAGTCGCTTTCGCTAGGGCTTTTAACCTTGCTACTCTTATTAACTTGCTGACCCATTATGCAAAAGGTACGCCGTTATTCATTGAATGTTTAGAATTTCGACTGCTTATAGAGTTACTAATTCATATCTATTTCAACACATTGTTTACCACTTGTCTTTTTCATTCTTTTCCTTTACAGTACTTTTCACTATCACTAAATTTATAATACTTAGCCTTAGAGGATGGTTCCCCTGTTTTCCAACAAGTTTACACTCATTGTACTTAGTCATTCCTTCCAGTTAAATAAGAATATTTGTATTAGCCTAGCATGCAGCGCAGGCTTTTATTGTCGAGAAGCAAACTACCAATATACCGCGTTTCTAACTTATTAGTTAGGCATGGGATGGACTGGCGGCCACTCAAAAATTCAAACAAATTAACTTTAACAAAAATTTGTTTAAATTTTTTACTTTTTATTATTATTTAGAGTTCATTACTTATAAAATTTACAGGACTAATGATTTTTACCTATTTTAGATTTCAATTTTATAATATAATTTAGGCTGTTCCGATTTCACTCACCATTACTTTCGGAGTCTCGGTTGATTTCCTTTCCTTTCCTTAATAAAATGTTTTACTTCAGGAAGTAATTAATAAATTTGGTTTACCTTAGGATTTTTTTCTATTAAAAATTTAAATTTTTCATTTACTGGCTGCGCCTAAAATTATAAATGAAATTTTAATTTAGAAAATTTTGGCAATAAGCCTCCTTATTTATAAATTTGAATAGTTTCCTTAATAACCCCTTTAATTAACTTTGATGTTATTACAATATTGTCATCGATTCTTTTAAGAGTTTTATTAAAATTAAATTAAATAATTTGTTTTATACTCATATTTTACTTTTAAAGCTCACACACACCACAGTCTTTCTAATATGGTTTGGGAGAGGATAGGTCTACCATTAAGGGTAGAGATTAGAGGGCAATATATACTTTTGTGTTACATTTACCCCTTGCTGGCCTAACAGGCCGTCCAAACAAAAGAAAAGTGGGCTTAAAGCAACCTAGCTTTTTAAAGAGAGGAAAAGAAATATAGTCCTGTGGTAAAAAATATAGTTTCACCTGCTGTAAGTAAAGACGAATAAAGTAGATACAATTCGTTGCCCTATTTTAGGTGTGTAAAGAGTCAAAATCGTAGGGATTTCTAAATCGTTAATTAATAATTTTGTTAGTATTTTCATTTATAGTGTGAGGGGTTAAATTATTTATGTTTTTATTCATTTGACTATGAGTATAATAACAAGAAAGCGATCATTAAAGCGAATTAGTATTATTCTAGTAGTTAAATAGATTATATATTTGAATAAGTTACCAAGGAAAAACTATAAATGAATTTTATATAAAAAGCAAGGTTCCATATGAGGCGTAACAATTTTTCTTAAGGTATCCATAGATTTTTTTGAAATGAATATTCTGTATTGATTTTTATTTTGCTCAATAGGTCAACATTCAATTCCATATCGAATAATTAATACATTCATTAAAAGTAATACTTCTGCATAGGTATAGATATCTGTGCATAATTTTAAAGATCCACTTGATTGGTAACTGCCATCACCCATAATTCAAAATGCTAAACAGATGGGGTTTAGATATTCGTAAATGTCTTTAGGTACTATTTTACCGTCTTTATAAAACATATTATGAATAATTGTTAAACAAGGCATAGCTCTCGTTTGAAGTTGTAAGGAATAAAATAGCTTTCCTCTCATTATAGTTTTGGTTAAAGTGGGTGTACTTCCGCAAAGATTACCTATTATTAAAAACACTTTTCATAAAAATGGAAAGTGTTTGATTGATTGTTTCAATCCAAATCTTGCATTTATATTCCTACTTGTTTTACCTATATTTGTTCAACCATCACTTAGCATAAGGCCTATTATAACTGAAAACTGATAGGGTGTTAAAGTATATAAGTGCGAAAGATATTTAGGACTTGAAATAGGCCTACCTATTCCTAACTCAAAATTAGTACCTCAAACTACAATTTCTTTGGAAACAGTAGGAATACTCCATTCAGCTAACAATTTAGCCATACTTTTAGGTTTGTAAAGTGAAAGTATAGAAGTTAATTCTAAATTGGAAGGATAATTATTTATATTTTTTAAATCGTTAGATTCATTTGTTACAATGCTTGTATTTTTATTTATAGTGTGAGGGGTTAAATTATTGTTTTTATTCATTTGACTAAGAGTATAATAATAAGAAAGCGATCATTAAAGCGAATAAACCTGTAGCTTCTCAATTAAACCGGTGCCTGCGCTTTTAAAGGACGCCCACCGTTAATTGGACTTTATCTTTACCCTTAATATAAGGGATCCCTCGTAAAGTCTCTAGGACTATAATAAGTCTTTTAAGTAGGAAATACTTAGATTTAATTTAAATCTTTAATAGAGAGGGATACATGCTATTTCATTACTGAATAGCTAGGACTCAGCAAAATTTATTGCTGCCAAGGCGAAACCTAGGATAGCGTATGTAAATACTTGACCTGTTACTTGAGGGTTTCTAGCTGTTGCACCGATTAAAGAAGAGAAGATTAAACCAATTCCAACTCCAGCTCCAATTAAACCTGAACATGCGATTCCAGCTCCTATGTATTTTGCTGCTGCTAACATTAAAGTTTTAAGATATTTTAAATATATTTGAGATATTTGTAAGTCTGCAAAAAGTAAAATTTTGGATAGTGTCTAACATGGTAAAAATTTCCAGTTATGGAATAAAAAATACCACTCTTTTAATAAAGTTATTTTAAAGTTGCTAGTAGTATTTCTAAATTAGAGAAGTATTTCCACAATATTATAAACCTTAAATATATGGCATAAGTAGCAAGCACATTAGGCAGGAGAATAGCTAGTTTTATAAAGTACAAATAGTCAGCTAAAGTTAAACCAACCCCACAATTTAAATTAACTGAAATTATTCACCCTTTTAATAAATTTTTTATCTGCATCTTTTCTTTTGATAAAAAACAAAAAAAATTTGCTGACCTCTCTGTACAGACCCCACCCTTTTATTTGAAAATTTCTTAAAACTAATCTCAATAAAGGTACGAGTTTAACTGTAATGCTCCGAATTACTTTTTGAATAGGACAGGAGTGCGCAAGCGCGCAAGCGCGCAAGCGCGCAAGCGCGCAAGCGCGGGCTCGCAAACCCCCCTATATCCCCGGTTCCGGATTTTGATCAATTCTCATAATTAAATTATACAATACTTAGAGTAAGGGTTAAATCTATAGATACCATTATTGATGGAAGCTGAGGAACGAAGGTCCCCCCTTCGTTTCAAATATCTATTAAATAGATAAATCATAAATAAAAATTGTCATAGTGAAAACATTGAATTAAAAGTGTTAATTTTAAGTTTAAAGTGCTAGTAATTAGCAAAAATAATAATAATCAAATAAATATAATAAATTTATATTAAATAATTTGCTGTGTTTAATATGCAGCTGGCTTCTTCAAAGTTATTTGCATCAAAAATAACTTCATAAATAAAAATAATGATAAAAATAATCAAAAAAATTCTCGTTTCATTAAGTAGAACATTGATCAAATTTTCTAATAAATTAATTTTATTGTTAAGTGAAAAGGGTAAAGTGTTACCCCTTCAATCTATTAGTTACACTGAAACAGGAAGATATTATACCTTTACTTACACCAATCCAACATTTCTGTGGGCTAAAAGATTATACAAGTCACTTTTTGATAGTTTAATGAGTGAGCCAAAATTTTTAGGCTTCGGTGAAAAGATAGTTATTTTTGTAACGGGTACAGCTATGGGGGTTACTTTTACCCTTCACTCCAACGTATTATTAACTAATCTCACATCCTTTGAAAAATATTGATCACTTATCGAAGAGAATATCGGTGACTTGAACATTAGCGGCTACCCCATTGATTGACTAGATTTTATAAGTGTAAGGGTTTGGAAT